ATTTGTATCTATTCTTATGGTTAAAGATGAATTATATTCTAAACGTCTAAATTCAGTAATAATTAATGATAAAAATATTAGTAAGCGTTTAACATTACTTGTTAACTTAAAAATCAATGAATCTCAATTGTCCGGGAAATTTTATAAATATTGTTTTGCTATATTAAAAACGCGTCTATATGTTAAGTTTCTTAATTTAGATTATTAGGTAAGTAGTTTTTGGACCTCTTAAAAATCAAGAGGTCCAAAAACTACTTACCTAATAATCTAAATTAAGAAGAATTAAATACGCAAAACTAATGCCTCCAAAAGAACCAATAAAAAATCCAGAAGTGAATTGGTTCCAATTTTTACCACTCAATAAATCATTTTTATTAATAACCTCAGATTCTTGAAAAGTTACTTTTCCATACATAGCTAAGCAAACAGTTAGTATTGTTACTAAAGCTACAGACGATAGAAACCCAATTAGAAGTGAAATTTCAGATGCTCTTAATGGTCCTAATTTTTCAAAAGGTCCTAGTAATAAATAACCATGTGCCATACCAATTTCTAACCCTCGTAAAAGAGGAGATAGTCCTTTTCTATAAGCTGGTAAACTGCCTAAATAAGCTTTTGTTGCTGCTGATGAAGTGACTGGTGTTGATAAGTGCCCAACCGAAGGGTCATCGTTGTAAGGTTTAATAAAACTTGTCATAAGTATTTTGTAAAACTTTATTATATAAAAATATTTATATCTTTTTAAAAGAGAATAATTTAGGATTCCAGTGAATGAGAAATTTTATTTTTTGAACCAGTTGAGCCAATTAAATTAGTGTATTTTTTGGTTTTAGATATATAATAGTATATTATATCATTTTTTATAATTTTTAGCCAAGGAAAAAAAATGAGTCTTCTTATCGATTACGTTTTATTGTTAGGTATCGCCTTTGTACTTGCATCTGGTTTGTTTTTAGGCCTTAAAGGAATTAAATTAATTTAATTTTTTTTAGTTTTGTTAATATTTAAATTAAATTTAGAATTTTAGTCTAAACATTTATAAATTCTATACTGTTAAGAAAAGAAAGAAAGAATTATGAGTACTGAGAAAATTAATAACTTATTAAAACGTGATATTGTGGTTGGTTCTAGACGTTTTAGCAATTATTTTTGGACATTTATTTTATTTTTTGGGGGATTAGGCTTTTTACTTACAGGTATTTCAAGTTATTTTCAAAAAAATTTATTATTTTTTATTAACTCAACAGAATTATCCTTTTTACCTCAAGGGCTGGTTATGACATTCTATGGAGTTGTTGCTATAAGTTTAAGTATATACATTGGGCTTACAGTTTTTTGGGATGTCGGTAGTGGGTATAATGAATTTGATAAGCAAAATGAATTGATTAGAATAGTAAGACGTGGATTCCCAGGAAAAAATCGTCAGATATTATTAGTATATGCATTCAAAAATATTAAAAGTATTAAATTAAATATACAAGATGGTATTAATCCTAAACGTGTTATTTATTTATGTACAAAGGATCAACGAGAAATTCCACTAACACCTGTGGAACAACCAAGGTCTTTAGAGATTTTGGAAAATGAAGCATCTGAATTAGCAAGATTTTTAAATATTAATCTAGAAGGACTTTAATTTATTAAAATTAGTCTAGATAATATTTATTTTTAAACTACTTATTTATTTATTTATCTTTTAGTTAGAATAAAACTAATAAACATAAATAAATTATATTATAGTAGGTTATAAGTGCGAGCATAGTTTAGTGGTAAAACCATAGCCTTCCAAGCTATTGATGCGAGTTCGATTCTCGCTGCTCGCTAACAAGAAAAATTTCCACTTAAAAACTTTTTAACCTAATGATACTTTGCGAAAAAAATAAGATTTTAATAGGAATGAGAAATAACTTTGTTATACTTATAAACAAGAAAGGTATAATATATTTTTATAAAATGGAGAAAGTTTTAAAATGTCTGGTGGTTCAACAGGGGAACGTCCTTTTTCTGATATCATAACAAGTGTACGCTATTGGATTATTCATAGTATTACAATTCCTTCTTTATTTATTTCTGGTTGGTTATTTATAAGTACTGGTTTAGCCTATGATGTTTTTGGAACTCCTAGACCTAATGAATACTTTACACAGGACAGACAACAAGTTCCGTTAGTAAATGATAGATTTAGTGCTAAGCAAGAATTAGAAGACTTAACAAGAGGATTATAAAAAAATATATAAAATTTAGGAGACATACGTGACTAGAAATACAAATCAACCTGTAGCTTACCCTATTTTTACTTTTCGTTGGCTTGCTATACATGGTTTAGCTGTTCCAACGATATTCTTTATAGGTGCAATTACATCAATGCAATTTATCCAACGATAGGAGTTTATTCAATGACAGGTCCAAATCCTAATAAGCAAGAAGTTGAAATAAGTCGTACATCTTTATACTGGGGTTTATTATTATTTTTCATATTAGCAGTACTTTTCTCTAGTTATTTCTTTAACTAAAGAATTTTGTAATTACTAGGTAGAATTTTTATAAGGTTAAGAAAAGATATAGGAGCAAGAGAATATTATGGCAGGAACAGGAAGAATACCACTTTGGTTAGTCGCATTAGTTGGTGGCCTAGGAGTTATAGTCGTTGTCGGTACTTTTATTTTTGGTTCTTATTCTGGGTTAGGGTCTTCACTTTAACAATCAATTACTACGAGCTTATTATTTATCTACATTGAAAAAGACACTATTGAATAACTTTCGAAATTTCCAAGGTTCTCTAGAGAACCTTGGAAATTTCGAAAGTTATTCAATAGTGTCTTTTTCAATGTAGATAAATAATAGGCCCATAGCAACGGCAGGAAAAACTAGCCCAACTAAAGGAACTAAAATTGAAGGTAAATAATTAATTAACATAATATATTTTATTAATAAATTTTGTAGTAAACGATACTAACACATAGATTTAAGATTAAATTTAAACTATACAAATGCATTCAACAAAGAGTGAAAATTTTTATAATCGTCTAAAAGAAATGCATAACTTTGCAGAAATCTACGCTAAACAAACTAATACCTTTTTTTGCTTAGACCCTTCAATAACTTCTGTAATTATTACAGGGTTAGCTACTTATAAAGATAATTATGGAGTTCCGTTATGTCCTTGTAGAAATTTTCGTAGTGAAAAAGCTGAAATTGAACTAAATTATTGGGTTTGCCCTTGTGTTTCAATGCGTGAACGGAAAGAATGTCATTGCAAATTATTTGTACAACCTAATGACTCAAGCGCCTCAGAAACTCAAAAAATTAGCCTAGATACTATTTATAAAAATTTATAAATCAGCTTTTTTTGCTATAAAAATAATAAGTGGGCCTGATACAATAATTAGTGTTGCAGTAATTACTTGACCAATAACTTGCCAATTCATATGATTGTTCTCCTGAATAATTATCTAGGTATTTTTGCATACATAAAAATGGAAGTACTTATTAATAATACTTATTTAAATCCACAAGACTAAAAAATCATTTATTAATACTTTTATTATAATTCAAACTAAGAAATAAAATAAAAAATAAGATATTTATTTTTATTTTTATTTTTTCACAAAAGTACCTTAATTATTTATCAACATTTTAAGTTAAGTATTGAAAACCAAGTTTAATAAATTATTGACAAATAGAAATTTTTTCTTAAAAAATTCTCTGTTTAAAATCTTTAATCATATTAACTACTAAATTTATAAACAATCAATAAATATTTTTACTAAGGAGTAAAGAGTATATGGAAACAGTAAAAAGCTTAGAAAATTTGTCTTTAGAAAAAAATTTAAACTTAAAACAAGTCTATTTAGATACACAAATAAAAACGATAATTGATATATTAGAAGAAGAATTAGTTGGTTTACTACCTGTTAAAACAAGAATCCAAGAAATTTCAGCATTATTGGTTATAGATAAATTAAGAGAAAATCTAGGATTCACAACTGGGAACCCAGGTTTACATATGTCTTTTACTGGTAGTCCCGGTACAGGTAAAACTACTGTTGCAACACGTATGGCTGATATTCTTTTTAAGTTAGGGCATTCAAAAAAAGGACATTTATTAACTGTAACTAGAGATGACTTAGTTGGTCAGTATATTGGGCATACTGCTCCAAAAACTAAAGAGGTACTAAAAAAAGCAATGGGTGGTCTTTTATTTATTGATGAAGCTTATTATTTATATAAGCCAGATAATGAAAGAGATTATGGGAGTGAGGCGATTGAAATTCTTTTACAAGTTATGGAAAACCAACGTGATGATTTAGTAATTATTTTTGCAGGGTATAAAGAACGTATGGAGCAATTCTATAGTTCTAATCCAGGTTTATCCTCTAGAATAGCAAACCATGTAGATTTCCCAGATTACTCTCCAGATGAATTACTTATTATAGCTAAGATGATGCTAGAAGAACAACAATATCAGTTTTCTCCTGAAGCTGAACCAGCATTTTTAAATTATATTTTAAAACGACGTGAACAGCCATTATTTGCAAATGCTCGAAGTATAAGAAATTCTTTAGACAGAGCTCGAATGAGACAAGCAAACCGTAATTTTGATAGTGGTGGACGTGTGCTTACTAAAGCAGACCTAGTTACAATAACAGACGCAGATATTACAGCTAGTAGTGTATTTAGTTTATAAAATAAATAAAGTAATAAGATTAAGTAATTTTCGCATATTGTGAATTTACTTAATCACATTAACAATATATTCTAATAATTTGTTTTATAAATTATAAAATCAATTCAATACAWAWWMAWTTYAATACATATAAATTTTTATATGTCTTAACTTTAATAGAAAATATAAAAGCTCTTAGATCAAGAATAATAGAATAACAGTTAATTTAAGATTTCCTTCGATACTTTCCTCCAGCATCTATTTATCTTTTTAAAGTCCTATGCTATATACCCTAATACATTACCCACTACATATATTTTTTTGTTATTTCAAGTTTAAAATAAAATTGATTGGTTATAACGTAATAGAAGCCTTATATACCTAGTTAACTATTAATAGGAGATAAGGTAAGATTGGTCTCTTTCTGTATACATCTATTAAATTGTATATGACTTCTAACTTATAAAAAGTATTTTTATTTCTTATTCTTTTTAGGTAAACTTTTTCAACTATTACGTAAGATTCTGATAGATGGTGTATACCCCTTTTTAATTAGAGTTAGCTTTTTTGTTTTTAAAAAACACTTAGAAATATTAGAATACAAATACATTATATTAAATAGAGTAATAAGAAGTATAGAACTTCTTATTACTCTAGCGATCTTTCGACCTATCTCTCTTATCTACCAAAAAAGGTAGTTAGAGATAAAATAATAATACAGAAATAAATCTGATTATTTTAATTGAATTAACCAACAACAGAAGGAGCAGAAATCGCAACAGGAAGAATTTCGTTAGATGCTAAATCTAATGGGAAATTATGAGCGTTACGTTCATGCATTACTTCCATACCTAAATCTGCACGGTTGATGATGTCAGCCCATGTGTTAATAACACGACCTTCACTATCTACAACAGACTGGTTAAAGTTAAAACCATTTAAGTTAAATGCCATAGTACTAACACCTAAAGCTGTTAACCAAATCCCAACTACAGGCCATGCTGCAAGGAAGAAATGTAAAGCTCTAGAGTTGTTGAAACTAGCGTACTGGAAGATTAAACGACCAAAGTAACCATGTGCAGCTACAATGTTGTAAGTTTCTTCTTCTTGTCCGAATTTGTAACCGTAGTTAACAGATTCAACTTCACTTGTTTCACGTATTAAACTTGAAGTTACTAAAGAACCATGCATAGCACTGAATAATGAACCACCGAAAACACCAGCAACACCAGCCATATGGAATGGGTGCATTAAAATGTTATGTTCAGCTTGGAAAACGATCATGAAGTTAAATGTACCAGAAATACCTAAAGGCATACCGTCAGAGAAACTACCTTGACCGATAGGGTAAATTAGGAATACCGCAGAAGCTGCTGCTACTGGAGCAGAGAATGCTACGAAAATCCAAGGACGCATACCTAAACGGTAGCTAAGTTCCCATTCACGACCCATCCAACAAGCAACACCAATTAAGAAATGGAATACGATTAATTGGTAAGGACCACCATTGTATAACCATTCTTCAACTGAAGCAGCTTCCCAAATTGGGTAGAAATGAATACCAATTGCGTTTGAACTAGGTATAACAGCACCACTGATGATGTTGTTACCATATAATAAAGATCCGGCTACTGGCTCACGAATACCATCAATATCTACAGGAGGTGCTGCGATAAAAGCGATGATGTAACAAGAAGCTGCTGTTAATAATGTAGGAATCATTAAACAACCAAACCAACCAATGTATAAACGGTTTTCAGTACTAGTAATCCATGTAGCAAATGTTCCCCAATCTCTTTTTTCACTTTCGCGTCTTTCTAAAGTTGCAACCATAATAGTTTTTTTAAAATAAGTTTTAATTCTTCCCAGGTAACTTATATCTTTCAAAAATATTTATAATTTTTACCAAGATACAAGTTAATAATAACCTGTTACTAACTATTGTAGTTATTCTGTATATTAATAAAGTGGATAATGTGCATAATACTTAATTTTTGAGGTTATATATAAATAACGTTGTATTTAATCTTTAGTTGGGGTTAGTTTGTTTTTTATAAAACTAAAACTAATTAATTATTATTCTAGATAACTTCAAGTGCTATTATCTGCAATAAGTAAATACATTCCATATTGACAATTAAAATTTTATTGCGTTACAATAGAATGCAATCTATAATTGATTATTAGTAAACCTGAATTTTTTTACTAAGCATTAATTTTTTAATCTTTTAAATTATCAAAATAGAATTTCTTTATAAGAATTATTAGCTATGTCACATTCTGTAAATATTTATGATACTTGTATTGGTTGCACACAATGTGTTCGTGCTTGTCCTACCGACGTATTAGAGATGGTTCCTTGGGATGGTTGTAAAGCAGGACAAATTGCTTCAGCTCCTCGTACAGAAGATTGTGTTGGTTGTAAACGTTGTGAAACAGCTTGCCCAACAGATTTTTTAAGTGTTCGTGTTTATTTAGCCGCTGAAACAACGCGTAGTATGGGATTAGCATACTAACAACATAATAACCAAGTATAGTTTATATATAAACTATACTTGGTTATTATGTTATTATGTCACTAATAGTGGGTTGCTAACTCAATGGTAGAGTAATCGGCTTTTAACCGAAAAGTTCTGGGTTCAAGTCCCAGGTGACCCAATCAATACTAATAAGACGTTAAAGGTTAATTAAGAAAATTCATTTCACGATTTATTACTTCGTGAAACTTGTCTATTTTATAAAACATAACTATCTATGCTCCTTTAAATAAAGAGATATCGTCAGGAATTATATAATTATAATTAGACTCCAGATGGAGTATTCTCTGGTTTTTTATCAGTCATCATAGAAGTTTCTTTTGGCTGTCTATGTCTAGGTAATGAAATTTTATATTTTGGTTTTTCTTTTGGTTTTTCTTCTGATTTAATTTCTTCTTCTTCTTTTTTAATAGTTTTTGATATTGAAACTTTAACTTTATCAAAATCAACATCTACTAAAATATCTACAGGATCATCGTCATCATGATCTTTCTTATAACGTAAATATTCAAGAGAAACCTTGTCTTCAACCAATTTAACAAGAGCACGACGTAAAGGTCGAGCACCATAAGTAGGATTAAAACCTTCTTCAATTAATAACTCCATCATTCTAGGAGTTAAAGATAATGAGATTTCTTTCTCCTTTTTCACTCTTTCTATTAAATCTTTTACCATAATAACAGCAATTTGCTTAATATGATTTTTTGTTAACTGTTCAAAAACAATGATTTCATCAATACGGTTTAAAAATTCTGGTTTAAAGAATGCTTTAAGACTTTCTCCAACAGTATTACATAATTGAGCGTATTTTGTTTTTTTAGTATCCCCTGTTTCACCACCGAAACCAATTCCTTGTGAAGCTAACTCATTATTCTGGATTGCTTTAGACCCTAAATTTGAAGTCATTATTAATATTGTATTTTTAAAATCAATAACTCTTCCTTTAGAATCTGTTAAACGACCATCCTCAAGTATTTGAAGTAATAAATTAAATACATCTGGATGAGCCTTCTCAACTTCATCAAATAGTACAACAGTATATGGCTTACGTCTTACAGCTTCTGTTAGTTGTCCACCTTCATTATAACCAATATAACCTGGGGGTGACCCAATTAATTTAGCTACAGTGTGACGCTCCATAAATTCTGACATATCTAAACGAACCATAGAATCTTCTGCTCCAAAAAAGAATGACGCAAGAGTCTTTGTTAATTCAGTTTTTCCTACACCAGTAGGACCTGAAAAGAAGAAACTTGCAATTGGTCGTTTCATATTTCGCATCCCAACCCTAGCTCTTCGTACAGCTCGAGCTACAGCTGATACAGCTTCTTTTTGGCCAATTACTCTTTGGTGAAGAACACTTTCTAATTCTAGTAATCTAGTATTTTCATCCTTGGTAATTTTTGTCACTGGAACACCAGTCCATAACGCTACAATTGAAGCAATATCTTGGGCTCCAACTTTTAATCTCTCTAATACTCCTTTTGGTACAATTCTTTTTTGTGCTTTTATAATAGCACCCATTTGGGCACGCAAATTTAATTCATCATCTCTAATTTCAGTCGCTGTTTCAAATCTTTGTTCTCGAACAGCTAAATCTTTATTATCTAAAATAGTTCGCAATTCTTTATCTAAAATATGTACAGCTTCAGGAAGACGATAATTTACTAAACGGACTCTTGCACTACCTTCATCAATTAAATCAATTGCTTTATCAGGTAAAAATCTATCAGCTATGTATTGAGCACCTAAATTAGCCGCAGCAGTTAAAGCTTCATTTGTGATTTCTAATCTATGGTGCTGCTCATAACGTAGTCTTAAACCTTTTAGAATAGTTATAGTTTCTTCTATACTAGGTTCATTTACCCAAACCGGTTGGAAACGACGCTCTAAAGCTGGGTCCTTCTCAATATGTTGTCGATATTCATCAATTGTTGTAGCTCCTATACATTGTAATTCTCCACGTGCCAGGGCAGGTTTTAAAATATTCGCAGCATCTAATGCTCCTTCTGCTGCACCCGCACCAACTAATGTGTGGACTTCGTCGATCACAATAATTATATTTTTTTGTTCTTTTAGTTCTTGTACGATTCTTTTTAAACGTTCTTCAAATTCTCCACGATATTTTGTTCCTGCTAATAATAATGTAATGTCCAAAACAAATACTTTATGGTCATGCATTTCACTAGGAACTTCACGTTGAATAATTCTTTGTGCTAAGCCTTCGGCTACCGCTGTCTTACCAACCCCAGGCTCACCAATTAAAATTGGGTTATTTTTGCGACGTCTTGATAAAATTTGTATAACACGTTCAATTTCATTTTGCCTACCAACAACAGGATCTAATTTTGCTCGTTCAGCTGCTTCTGTTAAATCTGTTGTATACTCTAATAAGTTTGGTGCAGTTAAAGAAGCTCTATCTAAGTCATCAAAAAGAAATAAATCCTTTGTCTGATTTTGGTCCCCTGACCCAACATTAGCTAATACTTTTGAAGATCCAGATTCATGGTTTTTATCTAACTCATTAAGTACATAAGATTTAATTCGGGGTATATTTGCACCTAAATTTTGTAAAACTTTTGAGCATATACCATCTGTATCATTTAATAATGCTAAAAAAATATGTTCAGTGTTGATATAACTATGGTTTAGCTCCTTAGATTGTTTTATAGACATCTCTAATACCTTTTTTGCCCTAGGGGTAAAGGGGATCTCTATTGCAACAAACCCTGTTCCTTTACCTATAAGTCTTTCCACTTCTATTCTTACTTTTCTAATAGTAATTCCATATTCTCTGACAGCATTAGTAGTTACACCACAGCCTTCTCCTAATAAGCCTAAAAGTATTTGTTCCGTACCTACAAAATTATGTCCCAACCGCCTTGATTCTTCTTGTGACATCATAATTACTTGTAAAGCCCGCTCAGTAAACCTCTCAAACATAAATATACCTCCTAAATTGGTATTAATTAATAAAACTATAGGCTGCTTGAATATCTCTATAATTTTAATATTATTTAAAATAAAAATTTTTTATTTAAATAATATAATCCAATATTATTTAAATAAAAAATTTTTCCTTTAAACAATATCACCATAGCATTGTATAACGAAGAGTTAAAATTTTCAAGATAGGAGTGAACTAGAAAAAAGGCTATAAAACTAAGTATCAGAAAAAACTACCTTGATCTCGAAATGAAAAATATATTACTATATAATAGTAGTGATATAGATATATCGCTATTATTAATAATTATCATTTAATAAAATACTTTTACTTAAATTAAACTATGGCAAAAAATAAAGGTGCTAGGATTATAATAACCCTAAGATGTACAAACTGTAAAAAAACACCAAACACTAATAATTCTAATGAAGGGGTAACAGCCAAAAAAAGCCAAAAAAAAATCGATTATACAACAACAAAAAATCGTAGAAACACTCCAGATAGACTTGAATTAAAAAAGTTTTGTCCTAACTGTAATTCACACACACAACAAAAAGAAATAAAATAAGGAGGATAATATGATAAATAATGATAATAAGGGAAATAAAGGAAAGCCGACAAAAACTAGACGTCAACCATTTAAACTTAAACCAAATGAGACAATTGATTATAAACAAGTTGATATTCTTTTATCATTTTCAACAGAGCATGGTAAAATTAAATCCCGCCGCTCAACAAATTTAACATTAAAACAACAAAGACAACTTTCAAAAGCTATTAAAAGAGCAAGATATTTACATTTATTACCTTTTGTTACATCAGTAGAAAATTAATGTTCGTAGAATATTAGCTTAAATGTTATAATATTTATAAACTATACTTTTTCTTTACTTTTTCAAGAAATAAGATATAAAAAATATAAAAGCAGAGAAACTATGAGTCGTTCACAAAGAAATGATAATTTCATCGATAAAACTTTTACAATTATGGCAGACATTATTTTAAAAGTTTTCCCAGCAAGTAAAGAAGAGAAGCAGGCTTTTTTTTACTATAGAGATGGGATGTCAGCACAATCTGAAGGTGAATATGCTGAAGCATTAGAAAATTACTACGAAGCATTACAACTTGAAGAAGACCCTTATGACCGTAGTTTTATTTTATATAATATTGGTTTAATCTATTCTAGTAATGGTGAATATTTAAAAGCTTTGGAGTATTATCATCAAGCTTTAGAATTAAACCCAAATTTACCGCAGGCTTTAAATAATATTGCTGTTATATATCATTACCAGGGTGTTAAAGCTTCTGAAAAACAAAATATTGATGTCGCTAAATTACTTTTTAATAAAGCTGCTGAATATTGGAAACAAGCAATTAATCTTGCTCCAAATAATTATATAGAAGCACAAAATTGGTTACGAACAACAGGTCGACTTTCCGCTTAAAAAACTTTAAAGATATATATATTTAAAGTTTTTCTTAATCGAAACTTATTGATCTTTTTTTTATTTGTACAATCTATTACTTCAAATTTTTTAGTCTAAAATAAGACTCATTTTACTTTTGTTCTTAAGCTTAAATAAAATTAATTAAAAAATTTTCAGGTTTCATTATTATTTAATAATGCAAATAATTAAAAAATGACTGAAAAAACAATAACGAATGATAAAAATGTTAATACAGGTTATATAACACAAGTTATTGGACCAGTTATCGATGCAGTCTTTTCTTCAGGTATCTTACCAAAAATTTACAATGCTCTGGAAGTAGAGAGTAAAGAAGGAATTATTATTTGTGAAGTACAACAATTATTAGGGGATAACCGAGTTAGAGCTATTGCAATGAGTGCTACTGATGGTTTACAAAGAGGTGTTAGAGTTATTGATACTAAATCTCCAATCCTAGTTCCTGTAGGTAAACCAACTCTTGGCCGTATTTTTAATGTTTTAGGACAAACTGTAGATAATTTAGTAGATGATACTGGTAACGAAACATTACCTATCCATAGACCTGCACCAGCCTTTACAGACCTTGAGACTAAACCAGCTATTTTTGAAACTGGTATTAAAGTAGTAGATTTATTAGCTCCTTATCGTAGAGGTGGTAAAATTGGACTTTTTGGTGGTGCGGGAGTAGGTAAAACTGTTTTAATTATGGAACTAATTAATAATATTGCTAAAGCTCATGGTGGAGTTTCTGTTTTTGGTGGAGTAGGTGAAAGAACACGTGAAGGTAATGATTTATACATGGAGATGAAAGAATCCGGTGTAATAAACGAGAAAAATTTATTAGAATCTAAAGTAGCTTTAGTTTATGGTCAAATGAATGAGCCACCAGGTGCACGTATGCGTGTAGGGTTAACTGCTCTAACAATGGCTGAGTATTTCCGTGATATTAATAAACAGGACGTTTTATTATTTATTGATAATATTTTTAGATTTGTGCAAGCGGGTTCAGAAGTTTCTGCCTTATTAGGACGTATGCCTTCAGCTGTGGGTTACCAACCGACTCTAGGTACTGAAATGGGTGCTTTACAAGAACGTATTACATCAACTACTCAAGGTTCGATTACTTCAATTCAAGCTGTTTATGTACCTGCAGATGATTTAACTGATCCAGCACCAGCTACAACTTTTGCTCATTTAGATGCAACAACTGTATTATCTCGAGGATTAGCCGCTAAAGGAATATACCCAGCTGTAGATCCTTTAGATTCAACTTCAACTATGTTACAACCTTTAATTGTTGGTGATGAGCATTATAAAACAGCTCAGTTAGTAAAAGAAACATTACAACGTTATAAAGAACTACAAGATATTATTGCAATTCTAGGAATTGATGAATTATCTGAAGAAGATCGTTTAGTTGTAGACCGTGCTAGAAAAATTGAACGTTTTTTATCACAACCATTCTTTGTTGCAGAAATATTTACTGGTTCTCCTGGTAAATATGTAGATTTAGAAAACACAATTAAAGGTTTCAATATGATTTTAGGTGGTGAATTAGACGATTTACCAGAACAAGCTTTTTATTTAGTTGGTGATATTAATGAAGCAATCTCTAAAGCAAAAACTTTTAATAATTAATTAGGGAATTTTCCAATGAGTTTAAATATTCGTGTAATTGCTCCAGATGGATTAATTTGGGATACTTCTGCCGATGAAGTAGTTCTACCTAGTCTTACAGGTCAATTAGGTATCCTTACAGGCCATGCTCCTTTAATTACTGCTCTTGAAATCGGAATTCTTAGAATTAAAGTTAATTCATCTTGGACACCTATTATTGTTCTTGGCGGTTTTGCTGTTATAAAAAATGATGAAGTTATAGTTCTAATTAGTGGAGTAGAAGAAATCATAAAACAAGATTATACTCAAGCAAAAGAGTTTTTAGCTACAGCTACAAAAAATTTGGATTTAGCAGAAACAACTAAAGAAAAAATTGATGCATCACAAGAGATGAAAATAGCATCGTCTAAGTTACAAGCTTTTAAATTTATAGAGTCTTAAAGCATTAATAAACATTTTTGTAGAAATTATGAGAGAAAATGTTAAAACATTAAAGTTTAAATTTTATTCCATGACGGATATTATTAAGACTTCATCACGTTCAATTACAGAATTATATTTTAATGAGCATTTTGATGAACTAAGGCAACGGGTGTTTCATATTTTAAGTTTTTTATCTTTAATCACTTTTTTTACATTTTATAATGTGAAATTATTAGTTAAGATTTTAGAAAGTCCTGTCTCAAATATACAATTTTTTCAACTATCTCCAGGCGAATATTTTGTTTCAACCTTACTAATATCATTTTATGCGGGTGTATTATTTTCAACCCCATTATTATTAAGCCAAACACTTTTCTTTTTTAGACCTGCTTTAACTAAAAATGAAAAAAATATCATAGTCGGTTTGTTGGTTAGTTCTATTGTTTTATTTGTTTTAGGGTTACTTTTTTCATACTTTCTTTTGATTCCTGCAGCTTTAAATTTTTTTATTTTTTATGGCGCAGAAGTTATCGAGCCTTTTTGGTCTTTTACTCAGTATTTTAATTTTGTCTCTACTTTATTTTTTAGCACTGGATTAGTATTTCAAGTACCAATTGTTCAAATTATCTTAAGTTTATCTAAGATAGTTGACCCAATAAAAATGTTAAATTATTGGCGACCAATGATACTGTTTTCTACAATATTGGGTGCTGTATTAACACCATCAGCAGATCCTATAACACAATTATTGTTATCAGGTGCTTTATTTTTGTTATACTTTTTAGGAAGCATAACATCAATTAACTTAGTAAAAAAAGAGGTTATATAAAGATAATAAGGAATTAATTCCTTATTATCTTTATATAACCTCTTTTTTTACTAGAATCTCTTTCTATCAAGGATTATCAATTAAAAACTTTTTAATTTACCTAATTTCAATATGGAACTTTTGAAAAGACTAATGAAATTTATCATGATAAGCTTTATTTTTATCATTAGTAGTCTTACACTTTCTGTTAAGATGTCAGAAGCCTATCCAATTTATGCGCAACAAGCGTATACAAACCCGCGTGCAGCAAATGGACGAATTGCATGTGCAAATTGTCATTTAGCAGAAAAACCTGTGCAAATAGAATCACCAAAAGCTATATTACCAAATAAAGTTTTTGAAGCAGCTGTAAAGATTCCTTATGCCAAAGATGCCAAACAAATTCTAGGTAATGGCCAATTAAGTGGATTAAACGTTGGTGCTGTTGTTATCTTACCTGAAGGCTTTAAATTAGCACCAAAAAACTTAATTTCAAAGGAAATTCAGGAAAAAAGTAAGGGGGTTTATATCTCTCCTTATAGTTCTACTCAAGATAATATCTTAGTAGTTGGTCCAATTGCAGGTGATACGCACCAAGAAATTATTTTCCCGGTTTTATCGCCTGACCCAGCAACTGATAAGAAAGTCAATTTCTTAAAATACCCAATTTATGTTGGGGCAAATAGAGGTCGAGGACAAATCTACCCTACTGGAGAAAAAAGTAATAATAATATGGTTACTTCCTCTTCTGAAGGTCAAATTGCAGAAATTCAGACTTTAGATAAAGGTGAAACTTCAATAACTATAATAGGTTCTACTGGTAAAGAAACTAAACAAACGATTCCAAAAGGATTATCATTAGTAGTTTCAAAAAAAGATACTATTAAATTAGATCAGCCTTTAACAAAAGATCCTAATGTTGGTGGATTTGGGCAGACGGATGTAGAAATTGTTTTACAAGATCCAAGTAGAGTAATTGGTTTCATAGTCTTTGCTTTTTCTGTATTATTTACTCAAATCTTTTTCGTTATTAAGAAAAAACAATTTGAAAAAGTTCAAGCTGCAGAATTAAAATTTTAGTATTGCTTTTTTTCAATAAACTAAAGAAAAATAATTTTTCTTTAGTTTATTAAGTATTTATATTTATATATTATCAGAGCTCTTAAAATTAGTTAAAAGAACTTTTTATTTCATAGCTATAGCTATAATCCTCTATTTTTTGTTTATCCTCACCCCGAAATTTTTGTTGGTACTCATAAAATCGATCTCTTGGTTTTTTAGAAATTAGCGGTACGTTTATTTTTTTAAAACTTTTCGAAGATGGTATAAATAATATTTCACCATTCTTTGTCTCAGTATTATTCCAAAAACTTAAAAAATCACCTAACCCCATAGAGACAATTTTAACATTACTCGCGATATCTAACAACACTGTATCACTCTCAGATAAATAAGCAGTTTCACTACGCTCATCTGGCTCAAGAAACTCATGGAGTTCTTCAGGGATACGTGGGAATAAAAAGCGTTGGTAATTTAATTCATATTCAGGTTTCAGTTGTGTACGCGATTTTATTAATCTATACTTCGTTAACCATAATTGAATTTTATCCATTCTGGTTTCTGGAAAAGCATATTTATTTTGTAACGTAAATGAGTCATCGAAATAATCGATATTTGTTAAAGGATAATCCTTCTGATTACTAGAATTCTCAATAAACCTTATCTTTTTAAAAGGTTCCAGAAGTTCTTCAAGGACTGTTATTAATAAATCTTGTGCTTCTTCTAGATTAGAAAAAATCGGAATTATATTTTTGCTTAATAATTCGTCCGTATTTTTATAAACTAAGTCTTCTATTTCTGCTAACCTTAATTCTTTTTTTTCTTTATTCCAAATATCATCAAACTGAATAGTTTTGATATTATTCTCTAGTATATCTTTAAATGTTCTATTAAAGCTTTCTTCATTTCTAGGTGTTGTTAGGTAAGGTTCAACATTTGTAAATATTGTATTATCAAGAAATGCGTAATCGTATTCATATTCACTCAAAAAATAATAAAGCATTCTTTCTTTTCCTGAATCATCGACTATCGTTTCTGTAATTAACTTTGACTCATCTTCTTCCTGCTCTTCTATAGTTAAATCTGGTACCTCTAAATTACCATTTTTTCCATATTTTTTTGGTAAAACTAAAGCTTCTAAAGGTAACTCTGGCAAACTCCCATATGGAGCCTCAACCTCAAGTGCATGTTCTAAGATAAAGGGTCTATTCCCTGGTTTGCCTTCTATGAACCCCTTCTTATTTAGGTCCGCATCAGTCCTCATTAAAAAAGTACCTGCTCTCGCCGAGATAGCTTTACCATAACAAGAATTTGATAAATCATCAAAATTATTAATTGGCACGGCAACTAAAAATTCTTTTTCTTCTACGTTTGTAGATTTAACAATAAAATAAACCTTAATTTTATTAAGTTTTTCCTTAGCATTAATATTTTGGTTAGGTTTTTTTTTTACACCAATCTTAGCTTCCTTAGAACTTTTGTTTAAATCCCCTACTTTATCTTGTCCTTCACTTCCATCATTAATAGCCCAACGATCAATTTTTCCATTTTCTTCACTCCATAGATCATTTACATCAACTTTACTATCAAATAAACTTTTATCAATCTCATTAATTTCAGCTGATATGCGACTTGACACATTAAAATCACTAGGTACGTTCTTAGGCACGAAATTTAGGTTCGTCATATTTTCAACTCATTATTTTTGATTATAAATCACCCCTACTTCCTATTTATCAAAAGATAGAAGAACAAACAATAATATATTATTCCCTATGAAAACAAACTGTATTAATAACCATATATTATGGCTAATACAGTTTGTTTACTTTTTAAATAAAATAATTTATTTTATTTAAAAGACAGGAAATGTTAATGCATCAGGATAAAAACGATTAGCTTCAATAATAAAACCAGCAGTAAATGTCATCCATCCAACAAATAAAACAGGTGCAGTCGAAAGATATTTTAAGAAATTGTCCATGTTGTTTGATACCTCTTAATTTATAAAATAATATATAATGAAATCTCTATTTTACGAATGTTATTATCTTGGGGATACAGTAATTTCAGAATCAGGAACTAAAAAATTCCCAGTAGTGAATTCTTGCCAAGCTGACACTGGCCAAATAAATCCTGATGACATAATTTTTAATGCTAATGGTACATCAAGGATAATTTCTTTTTCCGTTGGGTTTGACGTAGCACCAACTGTATTTAGATAACTACGACCAGCCCAACCTATCCAACCACTTATATATAAAAACATCATTCCTGGAATTACAAATTCCACAGCATGATCCCATCTCCCATCTGTTATAAGATGAGGTAAACCTTCTTTACCACATAATAACTCAGAGTTTGAGTAACGAGTAAATCTTTGTTTAGTCCTAGTAATTTGTTGTTCTAAAGCTAATGCTGGTGGAGACCCAGGCTCATATTTTTTAATTCTTACTTCTAATTTTTTGACACTAGCATCGAATCGCTTATTAAAAGGCCCTGATTCACTACATTTAGTTAAACCTGCAACATCGGCAAATGCTGCTAAAGGTAGGCTGATAGCTAAAAAAAATATTAATACTGATTTCTTAAAATTAAACATTAATCTGAAAAGTAATGAAAAACTATGAGTTTTAATAAAAAATAAATTTTTCATGCTATATATATTTTTTATTATATATAACATGGAAATAATGATATAAGTATAGTATAGTATATTATTTGTGTAAAATTCAAATTCGTTTATTAACCTTACAAAAATTTTGATTATCGGCGATCAGTATAACGCTGAGAACCTATTTTTTCAAGTTTTTGATTACGGCGAAGTGGTCTCGTTACTAACTCTAAAACTTCAATAGCGTTTGTAAAACCATGAATTTGAGCAAATGTAAATTCAACAGACCATTTTGTATTAATACCCCTTGCTTCTAATGGGTTTGCATGTGCCATACCAGTGATAACTAAATCAGGTTTCATATCACGAATTCTATCTACTTGATTATAATTATCAGGTTTTTCAATAATAATAGGAATTGGGATATTTTTTTCCTTACAAGTTTTTTGCAATAATTGTAATTCAGCTCCTTGATATCTTTTATCCATATAAGGTATACCAATCTCAAATACTATCATGCCTGATCTTATTAAAAAACGTGCCAATGAAATCTCTAATAAGTTATCACCCATAAAGAAGACACTTTTACTGTCAATCAAACTGACATAATATTTTAATTTTTCCCATATTTCATCTTCTCTTTGCTGTAACCCTTTAGGTTCAATACCAAAAACTGTACAAATTTTTTCTATCCAAGCTCTTGTACCATCAGGTCCGATTGGGAATGGAGCACCAATTAGTTTACATTTTCTTCTTCTCATTAATGTCGTTGCAGTTCTACTTAAATATGGATTTACTCCACAAACATAGTTGCCTTCATTAATAAGAGGTAATTCAGTATAACGTTTTGAGGGTAGCCAACCTGAAACCCGAATACCCTGTTTTTTTAATTCTAAGGTAAGTTGGTTTACAACTGGGTCAGGTATAGAACCAAACAAAATAAGAGGTACGTGTTCAACATAATCCTTATCAGGTGATATTACTTTTTCTAATTGAGTTTCTGACTGCTTTGCATTTGGTCTCTGTGCTAAAGCAGCTAATACAGTATCCTCTCCTTGTGTAAAAGCATAATCAAGACCGTTTGCTCTTGCTACTACAATTGGTAAGCTTATTTCTGCCTCTAGTTTTGGAGCGATACCTTCTAAATCCATTTTAATGATTTCTGTTGTACATGTACCAATCCAAAAGATTACACTAGGGTTTCGGTCTCTTTTTACTTGTAAACATAAGCGTTTTAGCTCTTCATAATCGCTTAGTTGTGCTGATATATCACCTTCTTCTAGTTCAGCCATAGCGTAACGAGGTTCGGCAAAAATCATTACTCCCAAAGCGTTTTGCAAAAAGTATCCACAGGTCTTTGTACCAATAACTAAAAAGAAACTATCTTCAATTTTTTGGTATAACCAAGCAACACAACTAATTGGGCAAAACGTATGATAATTTCCTGTCTCACATTCAAAATTTATCTTTTCTTTTAAATCGTTGTCATCTACATGTTTTATTTGATTCATATAAATCCTTTTACTAAAAAATTAAAATTTATAAGTCTAATTATTTTAGACTAAATCGAAAATACTTCATTCAAATCATTTTCAATAGTATCAAATTCTAATGTATCTTCATCTTTTTCTTTTGGATTTAAATAGAAGTCAGATAGTAAACTAAATAATTCACGATCTGCAGCTTCTTTTGGAACTACACCTTCAGGATTAGCAATAAGTTGATCTGCTATATTTAGGTAGTATTCACAAATATAGTATAAAGAACTATCAGATTCAGTCATCTCAAATAAAGTTTTACCTTTTACTCTTGAAACCCTAATATCTTCAATAAGAGGTAATACTTCTAAAACTGGCATTGGTACTGCATCAATATATTTATCAATTAAATCTCGAGTAGCTGTTCTATTACCGATAAGTCCCGCAAGTCTTAATGCATGTGTTCTAGCTTTTTCTCTTACTGAAGCAGCGATTCGATTTGCAGCAAATAATGCATCAAAACCATTATCTGTTACGATTAAACAATAGTCAGCATAATTTAATGGTGCAGCAAAACCACCACAAACAACATCTCCTAAAACATCAAATAAAATTACATCATATTCATCAAAAGCATTTAATTCTTTTAAAAGTTTTACTGTTTCTCCAACAACGTAACCACCACAACCAGCTCCAGCAGGTGGTCCTCCAGCTTCAACACAGTCAACTCCGCCGTAACCTTGGTATATAACGTCTTCTGGCCAGATATCTTCATAATGATAATCTTTTGCTTGTAATGTATCAATAATCGTTGGAATTAAAAAACCAGTTAATGTAAATGTACTATCATGCTTTGGATCACAACCAATTTGTAAAACACGTTTTCCTCGTCTAGAAAGAGCGACAGAAATGTTACAACTTGTTGTTGATTTACCGATACCACCTTTACCATAAACAGCTAGTTTCATATATGACTCCTGGTTTTTTATTATGTGTTAACTAAATTATTATTATTTTAAAAATAATTATTAATAATAGTCGCTCTTAAGAGATATTCATTAGTATAAATGATATAAGTATATTATAATATGGTTTTTTAATAATTATTATATTATTAAAGATATATATTATATTATTATGTTATATTATTATATATTATAATCTAAATATTTAACATAATAATATAATATAATACCATTTTAATTACTATATAAATATTTTGTTTTTTCTTTTTGGTTCATAATTTTAAACTTATTTACTTTAGATTTTTAGTCTTTAATTATATATTTAGTTACATAATTTTTTGATGTTTGGTTTTTTTGTAAATATATAAGCTATACTAATTACGTACATTAATGGCAATTTTAATTATATTATATAAATAGGGGGTAATAATGTTTTTCCAGGATTTTTGTAACGTTTGTAATGATAGTAATATCTTTAATAATATCCTGTTTGCTTGCTGTCTTGTCTCTACAATTTTTTATTGGTTTAGTTTAGGGTTTAAAAATATAAAAGTTTTTAATACTTTAGCAAAAATTACTTCAAGATTTGCAACCTTAAGTCTTTTTGTTTTTTTATTAAATCGTTGGATTCAATTTGGCTATTTTCCTTTAAGTAATTTATATGAATCTTTATTGTTTTTATCATGCATACTTTTATTTGTTTATCAAGCTTTAGAGTATAAAACTCAAAGTTCTTTATTTGGATGTATTATTGTTCCAATTGTGTTATTTATTACTGGTTTTGCTGCATTAACACTACCCCTTGAGATGCAAAAAGCAAGTGCTTTAGTTCCCGCGCTACAATCAAATTGGTTAATGATGCACGTTAGTTTAATGATGTTAAGTTATGCTATATTAATTATTGGGTCATCATTCGCAATAGTTTATGTAGGTGCGTTTTTAGAACTTGAAGATTATATAAAAATGATACCAGTTAGAGCTGCTGAATATGAGAAGCATATGATAAAAACTTTAAATCTAACTAAAAGCCAATTTTTATATCTAGGTCTAGATGTAATTTATAATGAGGAAGAAGATATTGTTATAAATAATCGTACAAAATTTTTATACCATATAGATAATTGGAGTTATAGAGCTATAAGTTTAGGGTTTCCTTTTTTGACTATTGGTATAATAGCAGGTGCTGTTTGGGCAAATGAAGCTTGGGGATCTTATTGGAGTTGGGACCCAAAAGAAACTTGGGCTTTAATCACTTGGTTAATCTTTGCAGCGTATTTACACCTTCGATTAATAGTAGGCTTAAATGGTAAAAAACCAGCTCTTTTAGCAAGTATGGGCTTCTTTGTTGTTTGGATTTGTTATCTTGGGGTTAATTTTTTAGGGCAAGGTTTACATAGCTATGGTTGGTTTACCTAAAACTAGAATTACAGTTATGTTTAACTTAATATTATAGAACCTAAGAATAAAAAATTTATTTATATTTTATTTTTCTATTGGAATTTAGTTATCTTAAAATGAATAATTCATTTATCCATTTTCACTACAAAACTTGTCTTTTTTAAATTAATTAAGATAAAAACAGTGGGGCTAAAAATTCAAAGTTCCTTTATCTAGCAGAAAACTTAAAAGAATAAGAAAGGTAGGAGTTAAGGTAAATAAAATATATTGTCTTACTATATACTATAGTATATCTAACTCTATTTTATTGAATATAATGGTTCGATAGTATTTTTACAAAAAGGCTAATAAAATATGGAAATCATATTACTAACAAAGTTACCAGAACTGTACTCAATGTATAGTCCAATTGTAGATATTTTACCAATTGTTCCAGTTCTTTTTTTATTACTTGCCTTCCTTTGGCAAGCTTCAGTTGGTTTTAGATAAACAACCTATAAATAGTGGTTTTGTAGAAATATATTAGTATCTAGAATATGGGGCTAATATCTTCTGATTATTTAAGCTTATTAAACGCAATATCCTTAATCACTTTAATAATTATTTATATATCTTTATATTATGATTGAACCTCTTCTTTTTGGTATGGTATTAGGTCTTATCCCAGTAACTTTAATTGGTTTATTCGTTGCTGCTTTTTTACAATACCGTCGCGGAAATAAACTTGGTCTATAAGAAAGAGAGATAATATAATTATTATCTCTCCTGTTTTAAATCATCAATTACCAACTAGCTTTTCTTACACCAGGCAGTAAACAATTATGTGCCATTTCTCTAACCATGTGTCGGCATAAACCAAAATCTCTATAAACCCCTCGGCTACGACCAGTTCTCCAACAACGGTTTCTTAATCTTATACGTGAGCTATTTCTTGGTAGCTTTTCTATTTTTTTATGAACTTCCATTTGATCAGAAAAAGTGTTTGCCTTTTTAAATTCTAAAAGAAGTGATTTTCGTTTTTCGCTATATTTTATAACTAATCTTTCTCGTTTTTTTTCTCTTTCAATCATTGATTGTTTAGCCATAGAAAATTCCTTAAATAATTTTTTATATTTTATTAAATTTGTATATTAAAGTAATTATTTATACTTTAATATACAAACCTAAATAATAGTATAATCTAAATTAGCCAAATTTTCCAGTAGTTGAAGCTATAACAAAAGCAGCATAAGTTAAAATATAACCTACTGTAAAATGAACTAACCCAACTAATCTTGCTTGAACAATTGATAGAGCAACAGGTTTGTCACGCCAACGAACTAAGTTCGCAAGAGGTGTACGCTCATGAGCCCAAACTAATGTTTCTATAAGCTCTTGCCAGTACCCTCTCCATGAAATTAAGAACATAAACCCAGTAGCCCAAATTAAATGTCCAAATAAGAACATCCAGGCCCATACAGATAAACTATTCATACCATAAGGGTTATAACCGTTTATTAATGGAGATGAATTTAACCATAAATAATCACGTAACCAACCCATAATATAGTTAGAAGACTCGTTAAACTGAGCTGCATTACCTTGCCAAATTGTAACATGTTTCCAATGCCAATAGAAAGTAACCCAACCAATTGTGTTTAACATCCAAAACATTGATAAATAAAAAGCATCCCAAGCTGAAATATCACAAGTACCACCACGACCTGGACCATCACAAGGGAAACTATAACCAAAATCTTTTTTATCTGGCATTAATTTAGAACCACGGGCATCTAAGGCCCCTTTAACTAAGATTAATGTTGTAGTATGTAATCCTAAAGCAATAGCATGGTGTATTAAAAAATCACCAGGCCCAATAGTTAAAAATAAATCATTTTTATCATTATTAATTGCTTCTATCCAACCAGGTAACCAGATTTCACTTCCAGCAACACTAGCAGGACTTTCTTTTGAAGATAATAAAAGATCAAAACCATAAACTGCCTTTCCTGAAGCAGCTTGGATAAATTGTGCGAAAACAGGTTCCACTAGTATTTGTTTCTCAGGCTGACCAAAGGCAACTACAGTATCGTTATGAATGTATAGTCCTAATGTATGGAAACCTAAAAATAAACTAACCCAACTTAAATGAGAAATAATTGCTTCTTTATGCTCAAGCATTCTAGCTAACACATTATCTTGGTTTGCTTCTGGATCATAATCTCTAACAAAGAAGATTGCCCCATGTGCAAATGCCCCTACCATTAAAAATCCAGCTATATACTGATGATGTGTGTAAAGAGCTGCTTGAGTTGTAAAATCTTTTGCCATAAAGGCATAAGGAGGTATTGCATACATATGTTGAGCAACTAGTGATGTAGTAACACCTAATGCTGCTAGAGCTAAACCAAGTTGCATATGTAAAGAGTTTGTTATTGTATCAAATAATCCTCGATGTCCTGCACCTAATCTTCCACCAGGTGGACGATGTGCATCCAGAATTTCTTTCATATTATGACCAATAGCAAAATTTGTTCTATACATATGCCCAGCAATTATAAATACAACTGCAATTGCAAGATGATGATGTGCTATATCTGTAAGCCAAAGAGATTGAGACTGTGGGTGGAAACCACCTAAGAATGTTAAAATAGCAGTACCCGCACCCGTATTTGTACCAAAAATATGTTCTACAGTATCCGGGTTTTGAGAATAAGCATTCCAATTACCATCAAAAAATGGAGTTAAACCATCTGGATGCGGTAAAGTTGTTAAAAAATTATCCCAACCAACATGAATACCACGAGATGCTGGGATAGCAACATGAACTAAATGTCCTGTCCATGCTAAAGAGCTTACTCCAAATAAACCTGTTAAATGGTGGTTTAAACGTGACTCATTAGTTTTAAACCAAGATAGGCTTGGACGGAATTTTGGTTGTAAATGCAACCAACCAGCAAATAATAATACGCTAGATAAGGCTATTAAAAAAATAGACCCAACGTATAAATCATTATTTGTTCTCATTCCAATAGTATACCACCAATGGTAAACACCTGAATAAGATATATTTACTGGATAAAATGCACCACCCTTTGTGAAAGCTTTCATTGCAAGATCACCAAAATGTGGATCCCAAATTGTATGTGCAATTGGTTTTACTTTTAATGGGTTTAAAGACCATTGTTCAAAGTTACCTTGCCAAGCAACATGGAATAAATTACCAGATGTCCAAAGAAAAATAATTGCTAAATGACCGAAATGAGAAGCAAAGATTTTTTGATATAAATTTTCTTCTGTCATCCCATCATGTGTTTCAAAGTCATGGGCTGTTGCAATTCCAAACCAAATTCTTCTAGTTGTCGGATCTTGTGCTAAAGCTTGGCTAAATTTTGGAAATTTAGTTACCATAAATATTTTACCTCGTTAATTTTATCCTACAGAAATAATTCTTGCTAAGAAGAAAGACCATGTTGTCCCAATACCACCTAATAGATAATGCGCTAACCCTACAGCTCGACCTTGAGTAATACTTAATGCTCGAGGTTGAATTGCTGGTGCAACTTTAATTTTGTTATGAGCCCAAACAATTGATTCAATAAGCTCTTGCCAATAGCCACGACCACTAAATAAGAACATTAAACTAAATGCCCAAATGAAATGTGCACCAAGGAAGATTAAACCATATGCAGATAAAGAAGATCCATATGATTGAATTACTTGTGATGCTTGTGCCCATAAAAAATCTCTTAACCATCCGTTAATAGTAATTGCACTTTGGGCAAAATTACCACCACTGATATGAGAAACTGTTCCTGTTGGTGTTACTGATCCCCAAACATCAGATTGCATTTTCCAACTGAAATGGAATATAACTACTGAAATTGAGTTGTACATCCAGAATAAACCTAAAAATATATGATCCCAAGCTGAAACTTGGCAAGTACCACCTCTTCCTGGTCCATCACAAGGGAAACGGAAACCTAAATTAGCTTTATCGGGGATTAGTTTTGAACTACGAGCATATAAAACACCTTTTAATAAAATTAAAACAGTCACATGTATTGTGAAAGCATGAATATGGTGAACCATAAAATCAGCTGTACTTAATTTTATTGGCATTATAGCAATTTTTGACCCAATAGAAACAATATCACCACCAAACACGTAGCTTGCTGTTGTTAAAGCATTTGGCGCCGTACTACTTGGTGCTAATAAATGTAAATTTTGAATTGCTTGTGCAAAAATAGGTTTTAAAGGAATACCTGTATCTGAAAACATATCTGGCGCACGTCCTAATGCTCTCATTGTATCATTATGTATGTATAATCCAAAACTATGGAAGCCTAAGAAAATACAAACCCAATTTAAATGAGAAATAATAGAATCTCTGTGACGAACAACTCTATCTAATAAATTATTGTAGTTTTTAGCTGGGTTATAATCACGGACCATAAAAATAGCTCCATGTGCTGCACCACCTACAATACAAAATCCCCCAATCCACATATGATGTGTAAATAAAGAAAGTTGCGTAGCATAATCAGTAGCAATATAAGGGTATGGAGGCATCGCATACATATGATGAGCAACTATAATGCTTAACGATCCCATCATCGCCAGATTAATTGCTAGTTGCGCATGCCATGAAGTTGTTAAAATTTCATAAAGGCCTGTATGGCCAGCACCAGTAAAGGGACCTTTATGAGCTTCTAAAATTTCTTTCATGCTATGTCCAATTCCCCAATTTGTACGATACATATGACCTGCAACGATAAATAATACCGCTAAAGCTAAATGGTGATGCGCAGTATCACTTAACCAAAGCCCACCTGTTACGGGGTTTAATCCACCTTTAAATGTTAAAAAATCAGAATATTCCCCCCAATTTAATGAAAAGAAAGGAACTAAACCTTTTTTGAAACTTGGGTAAAGCTGCCCGATTAATTCCCTATTAATAATGAATTCATAAGGTAAAGGGATTTCTTGTGAAGCAACACCAGCATCTAATAATTTATTAATAGGTAATGCTATATGGATTTGGTGTCCAGACCAAGCTAAACAACCTAAACCTAATAAACCAGATAAATGGTGATTTAACATTGACTCTGCATTTTGGAACCACTCTAGTTTTGGAGCAGCTTTGTGATAATGGAACCAGCCACCAAATAACATTAATCCAGACATAATTAATCCACCAATGGCAGTCCAGTATAATTCAATTTCACTTGTTATACCTTCAGCACGCCATAATTGGAAAAATCCTGATGTTATTTGAACACCTTGAAAATTACCACCAACGTCACCATTTAAGATTTCTTGACCAACAATGGGCCACACAACTTGTGCACTTGGCTTAATACTAATAGGATTATTTAACCATGCTAAATAATTCGAGAAATAAGCACCATGAAAATGCATCCCACTTATCCATAAAAATATTATTGCTAGTTGTCCAAAATGTGCACTAAAAATTTTTCTAGAAACTTCTTCTAAAGAGTTTGTTTGACTATCAAAATCATGTGCATCTGCGTGTAAATTCCAAATCCAAGTAGTTGTTTTTGGGCCTTTAGACAATGTACGCGAAAAATGCCCTGGCTTAGCCCATTTTTCGAAACTAGTTTTGTTAACATCGCGATCAACGAGAACTTTAACTTTGGCTGCTTGCTTATTGGAGTTCATTTACCTTTTCCTCTCTGGAGACATAAAGATAGGAAACGCTCAAGTCTCATGAAATAGTTATACTATTCCGAATTGAGTTTTCACTAATATATTATAACTAATTTCCTAAAAAAAAGAAACTCTATATTTTTTATTAATTATTCTAATAGAGTTGCTGATATATGATAAAAGGTTTTATAAATTTTTATAGGTATCTAAAATATTTTATTTCTATGAATATATTTAGAGAACCATTATAATTTACCCCCAAGGGAATTCGAATCCCTGTTCCCTCCGTGAAAAGGAGATGTCCTAGGCCTCTAGACGATGGGGGCTTAAATTATCTATTATACTTTTAGCATAATAAATAATTTCTACATATTTATTTGAGCAGGCCCAGAAGGAATTGAACCTACATTAGAAACTTAGAAGGTTCCGGTCTTTATCCATTAGACGATGAGCCCCTTTATCTAAAAATTATTACTTTTTTAATAGCTTCTAGAATAACGCTTATAAATTGTAATCGTATGTATATATATATATATATGATATGAACATAACTTTGTCAAATGCTATAAATTAAAATTTAAATTATAAGTATCAAAGATATAATATTTTAAGTTTAGAAGTTATTTCTAAACATAAAATATTATACCGGAAAAGGAAACTAATAGTTAAATTAACTTTGTATTTCTACAAAAAATAATTAATCAATATAACAAATAATGTTAAGTTTCCAAAGTTTTTCTGAAAACTAAACGAACTGAGGACTTTTAATAAAGGCTACAGTTCGTAAGTTCCTAGAAAATTAAAAATGATGTCTTATCCTTAATAACGGTCTCCAGCAGGTCGTGATTGAACAGCATAACTTGAAATCGTGTATTGAATGTTACGACCACCAACTTCAGTACGTTCTAAGTAGAAACCAGGTTCGTCTGCAGGTCGTTGTACAATAAATGATAATACACAACTTTCTGTACCGATACTAGCATCAAACGCGTTGATTTTGATGTAACCTTCTGGGTTAACTTTTCTACATTCACCAAGTTCATACATTAATGCAGCAGGATCTTGAATGTCAAATAAAGGAAGACCCCATAATTCCCAATATGAATTACGTGGATGTGGATCATCTGTCCATTCTACACTAACAGCCCATCCTTTTGACATAGCATAAGCAACTTGTTGTTTGATTTGCTCATCATTTAGATCTGGTAAAAACGAAAAACATCCTTGTGTAACTCTCATCACTATTCAAATAATCCTTAAAGATAAATTATAGAAATTTTATTTTTAGTCATATACTAAATTTTTTATTTACTTTCTACTTTCGCTTAAAATAATATGGGGTATTAAGTATTTTTTTCTGAGATTATAACAAATTTAAGATTAAGTCTAAATTTTATAATAAAATAATCAATCTAATTTTAATAATAAAATTAGATTAATTATTTTATTATAAAATTTAGCTACCTAAAGATAGTTAAAATTATTTAATATTAATCTCTTATAAATTTGTTTTCAGTATACTATTTGCTTTCAGTTGCAACTTCAACGAAATCAGGTGTATCTGTTGAAGTGTAATCGAAAGTAATATCTTTCCATAAATCTAACGCTGCTTTTAAAGGACCACAAGTAGTCGCTGCGGTACGTAAGATTTCAGGACCTTCTCCAACATAGTCACGACCTTCGTTACGAGCTAGAACCATAGATTCTAAAGCAACACGGTTTGCTGTCGCACCGGATTGAATACCATCAGGGTGACCAATAGTACCACCACCAAATTGTAGAACCACATCGTCACCTAAATAATAAAGAAGTTGGTGCATTTGACCACAATGGATTCCACCAGAAGCTACTGGAACACATTTTCTTAAAGATGCCCAATCCATGTCGAAGAATAAACCTTCAGGTAAATTGATTTTAAGTTGAGTTAATAATAAAGTGTTGTAGAATCCTTTAACCATTAAAGGATCTCCTTCTAATTTACCAACAACTGTACCAGCATGGATATGGTCTACACCACACATACGCATCCATTTACAGATAACTCGGAAGTTAATACCATGGTTTTTTTGACGAGCATAAGTAGAATTACCTGCACGATGTAAATGTAAAATCATTTCAGCTTTTCGTGCCCAGATAGCCATAGTTTGAATAGCAGTATAACCGATAACTAAATCGATCATTACAATAACAGTACCAATTGAATGAGCGTACTCTGCACGTTCATACATTTGTTCTATTGTTGCAGCAGTAATGTTAAGGTAAGAACCTTTAACTTCACCTGTTGCAGCAGCGGCACGGTTAACACCTTCCATACAGTATAAGAAACGTTCTTTCCAACGCATGAATGGTTGTGAGTTAATGTTCTCATCATCCTTAAGGAAATCAAGACCACCAGCTAAACCTTCATAAACTACACGTCCGTAGTTTTTACCTGAAAGACCTAATTTAGGTTTTACAGTAGCACCTAAGAAAGGACGACCAAATTTGTCTAATCTTTCTCTTTCCACAACGACACCAGTAGCTGGACCTTGGAAAGTTTTTAAGTAAGCAAAAGGAATTCTCATGTCTTCTAGACGTAAAGCTTTAACGGCTTTAAAACCGAAAACGTTACCAATAATAGAAGCTGTTAAGTTTGCAAGAGAACCTTCCTCAAATAAATCACATTCATAAGCAACGTATGCAAAGTATTGGTCGCTTGTTCCAGGTACTGGATCTACTCTATATGCTTTTGCTCTATAGATATCGCAAGCAGTTAATAAGTCTGTCCAAACTACCGTCCATGTTGCAGTAGAAGATTCACCCGCAACAGCAGCGGCAGCTTCTACGGGATCTACGCCTGGTTGTGGAGTTATACGGAATAGAGCTAGAATATCAGTGTCTTTAACGTTATAATCAGCATCCCAATATCCCATTTTGGCATACGGAATTACACCAGATTCGTAACGCTCACTTTTTAATCGAGTTCTTTCCTGTACATTCTCAGACATAGAGATTCTCCGAAGCCAGCAACAAGCTCTTAATAGTTTTTATCCTTTAATGAGGGAATAATTTAGAAGTCCCTAAGGTATATAAATACTATACTTTCGAAAGGTATTTACTTTTCTCTATTTGTAAATAAAAAGATAACTTTTATTAATTTATAAGATTAATAACAATATTATATATTATATTACTTAAAAAGAGTTGTATATAGATTTCTAATATAATATAACTAGTTAAATTCGATTACTCTAGGGTTATTTGATTTAGAAAGGCGATATAGCCAAGTGGTAAGGCCGTGGATTGCAAATCCTCTATCCCCAGTTCGAATCTGGGTGTCGCCTAATATCAAAAAATTTTAAATTAATCAATAGTTCTGAAGGTAAATTTTTTTTTATAGTTAATTGTTATATGATGTATTGTTGTAACTGGGGGTGTGGCGGAATGGTAGACGCAACGGACTTAAAACTTTGAGCATCAAGTCATTAACGTGATTAGCCAAGTAAGTTCTCAAATTCAAGGAAATCTAAGTCATAATTATGATAAGACAATCTTGAGCCAAGGATTAATATAGTTAATTATTAATTAAGGTGCAGAGACTCGACGGGAACTACCTTAATTGGTAAAGATAGAGTCCAATTTTGAAAAAAAAAATGTATCTATACTTTTTTATTATTGATGAAAATCATATCGAAATGAAAATCCGTTGATGCAAATCGTGAGGGTTCAAGTCCCTCCACCCCCAAATAAAAACTATTATATAAATTATATAATATAAATATTAGAATAAAAAAATAAAATTTTTTATGTGTATTTGTTTGAATTGTAACCGTATAAATAATTGTGATGTTTATTTTATTGTCGAGCAAAAACATAATGAAAAAAAAAATTATCATACAAAAAAACGACCATTCTTCCCACAATCTCCTACGCTATTGTGCATAAATTTTTTTTCTAAAAAAAATTTATATCTTTTAGAATGGGATGTTAATGAATGTTTATCCTACCAAGAAAAGCCTGGCAGTTGGATGGCATTTAACCAAAAAAAATCTCGAAACTCATCTTATCTTTCTTTTGATTTATTTTTTTAGAAGAATTTAGAACTATAAAATGTTTTTATTCTATGTATTTTACCAATAAATTATAAAAGGTTTAATTCATAAAGTTTGATAGTTAAATATCAAACTTTAATAGTGGCGTGTAATATTAAATTATCACTCAAAATTATGTTTTATCATTTATTTTAGACTAGCCACTGCCACTATCAATCCTATTAGCAGCCTGTTATGGTTTATTAATTTACGCTTCTGCGGGTTTATAATTATCCTTATAAAATAATTCTTCAACGTTTTTAAAAGAATTTCTACCTGTGCCCGCTTCAAATTCAGGATATTCTTTTAATGAAGAAGTACTTACGGAGGATTCACGTGTTATAGCAATTTCTCCAGTTCTAGATAATTGTAAAATATTATATTTTTCTAATATTTTTTGAAGAGCCGCAATCTTACCAGGATCGGCTGTTACCTCTAATATAAGAGTAGATTCTGTGATATCAGTAATTTTGAATCTAAATACCTCGGCTAAATTTATAATTTCCTCTCGTTCTATAATACTTACTTGTAGTTTTATTAAAACTAATTCTCTTTGCACTAAAGGTAGATATGTTATATCTTGAGCATTAACAACATTAATTAATTTTTTTATTTGCTTAGTTAACTGGCTAGCGGCATCTGAACCATCGCTTTGGTTTATTACTACTATTGTTATTCGTTCATAACATTTTCTTTCACAAGCTGCCATTGTAATACTTTCAATCTGGAATCTTCTTCTAGTTAATAAGCTCACAATACGGACTAATCCTCCTGCATCCTTTTCAACTAATACTGAAATAGTTCTTTTCATAATTATTTTAAATAGTATATTAATTAATAAATTCAATACAATAATTTGAACAAAAAAGAAAATTCCCCTTTTTTGTTCAAATTATTTTACTGGGTTACTTCAACTATAACAGAAAAAGCTGAAGGGTCTAAAATAGCTAACTGCGATAACATTTTACGATTTAGAAGAATTTTTGATCGTTTTAAATTATGGATGAACCTGCTATACTTTAAATTGTAATTGCTTACTGCAGCATTAATCCTTGTGATCCATAATTGGCGAAATATTCTTTTCTTCTCTTTTCTTCCACGGTATGCGTATATCAAGCTTTTAATTACTTGTTGATTTGCTACACGGAATAAACTTGAATGAGCACCACAAAATCCTTTTGCAAGTTTTAAGATTTTGTTTCTACGGTTCCGAGCGACATTACCTCGCTTAACTCTAACCATTAATTTTCTTATCGTTATAGACTAACAAACTAACATTTTTCTTATTGCTTTGGTATCTGATTTACTTACTACAATGGTGTTTGCTAAATTTCTCTTTTGCTTAGCAGATTTTTTTTCTAAAAGATGTCCCTTAAAAGCTTTACGTCTAACAAACCTTTTTCCTGCAATAAGTTTATAACGTTTTTTTGCAGCTTTTCTTGTTTTAAGTTTTGGCATAATTTTTTTGATATCTATATATTTTTATATCCTGAATTGCTAATTATTTTAAGAACCTCGATCAATAAATTCTTTTATTTTCTGGATTATTAAATCAATTTTTAGATATGAATTGTTTCATCGCCCGGTTCCCAATCACTAGGACAAACTTCATCAGGGTTTTCTGTTATATATTGAATGGCTTGTAAAATTCTTAAGGTTTCATCAACACTACGACCAAAAGATAAATTATTCGTAGTTGAATATTGTATAACACCTTTTTTATCAATAATAAACAAACCACGTAAAGCAACACCAGAATCATGTAAAACATTATAAGAATTACTAATTTCTTTTTTTAAGTCAGAAACTAGAGGATAACTTAATGGACCTAAACCTCCATCTTCACGTTTCGTTTGTACCCATGATAAATGTGAATATTCACTATCAACAGAAACAGCTAAAACTTCCGTGTCTAGTGAACTGAATTCTTTAAAGCGATCACTAAATGAAGTTATTTCAGTAGGACAAACAAAAGTAAAATTTAATGGGTAGAAAAATAAAACAACATATTTTTTTTTACGATAATCTGATAATCGAATTTTATAACGTTCCTCGTCATAAACTGCTATTGCCTCAAAATCTGGGGCAATTTTCCCTACCTGTGCATTATTATTATTCATAATAATATTTTCCTTATATAATTAATCACAGTTACTTTTATTTTTATACTATAAAGAATAATATTCTTTAAAGTAATTTATTGGTTTTGCCTCTTTAAGTTACAAAAGGATAATCAAGATCTATTTAGTATATAGTATGCCAATCTTTTTCAGAATTTAGAGGTTTCATTAAACCCATCTGTATTAAATTAATTAATATAGTAGAATAGTTTCCTGTTCTTTGGAAAAAGAACATAAAATTCTGTAAGGCATGACCGTAATGTGCTTTTTCCTTCACATCAATTTCTGTTAATGCTAGATTTGCTTCAGCACATTTGTCTAGATGTTTGAAAAAACTTGGATGATTTACATTTAAAATAACAGGAAATAAGCGTCCTGCACTTTGATTTGTTTTTTTGATTACATGAATATCAAATTTTCTAGCATCTAAACCTAAGGTAGCATAAAAACTACTTCTTTGTAAATCATTCAAATACATAGTTGCAAAAACCGATAACAGAAAAAATCTACACCAAAGTTTAGCAACAGTAGTAGTTAATAATTCTGGTTGTGATTTTAAAATAGCAGCAAAAAAGTCTCCATGTCTATTTTCATCTTGACACCAACTCTCAAAAAACCTAAATATTGGGTAAATACGATATTCAGGATTTTTTTCTAAATGTCTGTAGATTGTTATATATCGCCAATAACCAATTTTTTCTGATAAATATGTAGCATAAAAAATAAATTTAGGCGAAAAAAAAGTGTATTTACGACTTTTAGTTAAAAACCCTAAATCAAGAGTTAAATTAAAATCACTCATTGATTTATTTAAAAACCCTGCGTGTCTTGCTTCATCTCTAGACATAAAAGCAAACCCTTCAGCTAATAAGGGGTTTTTCGTTTTAAGGTTTCTTGATAATTCCTTATATAATAAAAACCCTGAAAATTCAGCTGTACATGATCTTTCTAAAAATTCCGTAATAAGAGATTTGGTACGTTTATCAAAATGAGCCCAAGATTGGTTAAATTCCTGATCACGAATAAAGTGATGTTGGTTATAATCCATACGGAACTCTTCTATAATAGATTCAAGCTCTGATTTATTTGAATTAATGTCTAAGTTAGCCATTGCATCAAAATCAGTTGTATAAAAGCGAGGTGTTAGTAAAGACTCACCTGCAGGAGTTTTTGTTTTTACTGCATTTGTTTCATTATTTTTATTACTGTTAATCGATTTAGTCATAGATTTTACCCCTAGTATAAATTAATAGTTAGTTAGTTATTATTTTACAGTTTTAATTTTAAGCTTTATTTATTTCTCATTCCGATTAGCTGAACGCACTAAATCATATTAATTTCGTATTTATTAATTTTACGAATAAAGAATTTTAAGTTCGGACTTTGTTTTATACCCAAACCGGAACACCTACAACTAAAGCTAACTTTATATCTTTTTTTTTTAGTTCATTTAGCCTCTCCTATTTAATATTGAATATTATTATATATTATATACTAAATAATATAATAATAAACATTTTATAAAAATCACTCTTTAAAGTAAATAGATATTAAATTATCTTGATTTTGACCTAGAGTTAAATTAAAGTATATAATAAAGTCTATATTGATTATATATTTTCAAAAATTAAGGAATACTCATGGATATAATTAGCTTAGGTTGGGCTACAATTATGATGATATTTACGTTTTCTCTTTCGCTAGTCGTTTGGGGCCGTAATGGGTTTTAAGATGATATAATTTTAAGCATAAGGATGTAATAATTTATGGGTGGAGAAATTTTATCAATCGGTGTTTTATGTTTTAGTATGGTGCTAATCGGATTATCTCTTGGGTTTCTATTATTAAAAGTCCAAGGAGAATAAAAAAGTAAATTAAAATAATCAATAATAATTAAATTATTAACTTTATTAAATTATTTGTTATATATATAAATATACTGTTATGAGTAATGTGAACATTTTTAGTATATTATCAATAATACTCAATTTTTCATTAGTTCTTATTATACTAGTTAGAAGTCCTAATGAACAGAGCTTACAAGAAAATTTAGATCCGTTTAAACTTTTTGAAAGTTCTAGTAGAGCAGAAAAATCAATCGACAAATTAATCCAAATATTAACTATTTTATATTTCGTCTTAGCTCTTGTATATACTATTCAAAGATACCTTTAAGGACTATAATGAATAGATATAAAAGATAATGAACTATTAAAATCAAGGTATTATAGTAATTATTAATAATAAAAGGGGCTGTATTGGTTTCGACATTTATAATTCTATTAATCAATAAGCAGATTTAAATACTTAAAACATACAGTAATTGCAAACAATATTATTAATTTTAACAAAAATCAAGTCTTTGCATAAATTTCTTGAATTTTAACCTCAATCAATTATATAATTGTTGATTGAAATAAGAATAAGATTATTTTCCCCTAAAACTTTACAAAACTTTAGTTTTGGTATTATTATTATAGATAAAGTATTTTAATTTTATTTATTAATATAAAATAAACATAAACTCATCAACTTTCTTGTTAAAAATTCGTTTATTTAACGTTTTAAATGTAACGAAAGTAAACTAATTGATAACTAAATCTGTGATTACATTGATTAGTTTGATGATTATTTTAAATGGACGTGGGTTCGAGTCCCACCAGCTCCTCACTTCTATAAAATTATAAAATGAAATTTATAGAACGAATTTTCGCATTTGTGGCCGAGTGGTTGAAGGCAACGGACTCATAATCCGTCTTCTTATTAGAACACCGCTGGTTCGAACCCAGCCAGATGCAAATTACTTAGTTCTAAATCTTTGTTTTAGACGACTTCCTTTCCCTACAATACTGCGTAAATAATATAATTTTGATCTTCTTACACGAGAAGATTTAATTACTTCAATTGATTCAAATTTAGGGGAATGTATTAAAAAATTTCTTTCTACACCGATACCTTGGAATACTTTTCTAACTGAGATTGTTAAATTAATTCCACTATTATTTTTTCCTAAAATAATCCCTTGATAGTATTGTATTCTTTCTTTATTCCCTTCTTTAATAAATACTCCAATCTTTACTGTGTCACCTACAAATATTTTGGATAGATTCTTTTTAATATGAACACTTTCAACAGAATCAATCAGTTCTTTATCATTTAAGAATGTGGCTTGTTTTATATTTTTCATTAATTTTTTATTTATAATATTTTACTAAAGGATAATTAAAATAAATTTTTAAACTTTTAAGTTTTTACAAAACTTATCATATCATAGTATATCTTAAAAAAGTATTTTTATTTTAACTTACTTCTTATCTATATAGTATAGAAAAAATTAAAATTATTTGTTTATAGGTTTCCTACTAATTAAATAATTTTTATCAACCAAGTCAAGGTATGATAATCTTTAAAAATGAAGTTTACAAAATTCTATAACCAATTATATATTATAGGTGTACACTAATTATTATCTAGTATATTATTTTTTACTATTACTATTACTATTACTATTATTTAATTTGTTCTTCATTTATAAACTTCGTTTTGACCAAGCTAAAAATTAGAAAGACCAACCTGATTTGAATAAAGAAACAAATTATTTTTCATAAATTAGTAAATAAATAAAAATGGCTCATAAAAAGGGTGCGGGAAGTACAAAAAATGGACGAGATTCTAAATCAAAACGCCTTGGGGTAAAATGTTTCCAAGGGCACCCAGTACAAGCTGGTAATATTTTAATAAGACAAAGAGGGTTAAGTTTTAAAGCGGGTGATAATGTAGGGATTGGTAAAGATTACACCTTATATGCACTTACAGAAGGTTTGGTTTCTTTTAAAAAAACAAAGAAAAAAACAAGCATTTCAGTTTCTGCTACTCTTTAATATAATTATACTAGAGATAAAGATCATTGAACAACAAGTTTAGTATCTATAAAACTATACTACGCTTATTATTTATTAGTGTACTGGAATTAGAAAGAGATTTCGCTCTACGAATAACAAAATGATAATGCATAAAGAAATTCTATTGCATTATATTATAAAGAAAAGTTTCTAGATAGGATAGTGTACTTTAATAAAAGGGCCAATATGAACATCTTATCTATAGGCAAAATACTATCTAGAATCTAATCTTATTATTTATAGAAATAGGTTATACTATATAAAATTAATAAGGTTGTCTCTAGTCTTTCAAAAAATTTATTATTAGTTTCTATTTCTAGAATTAGATGTTTTGCATAGTTCAAGAAAATATATTTTATTAGAGAAAAGAAAGAAAATATAAAATTATGACACCATCTTTAACAAATTTTTTATCTAGCTTAATTGCTGGTGGGCTTATTGTAGTTTTACCTATCAGTCTTGCATTATTATTTGTCAGTAAAAAAGATGCTTTAACTCGTGTACCACCAAAAAAATAGTAATTAAAAACAAAAATTTTAAAAGTTAGTTTTTTAATTTTTGTTTTTTACATTTCTATAAGTAAAAAATGGATAGAAGGTTTTATAGTTTCTAATTCAATAATAAATAATTTTTCAAAAGTTTAATAATTCATGATAAACATAGTTTTTGGAGCAAACTTTCTTCTAGGCCTTATAATAATTCTTGGTGTACTAATTTTGTATTTTTTAAGAATTATAAGACCAGAACTATCGCGTGATGAAGATATTTTTTTTACAACATTAGGGTTGATTTACGGCTCTATTTTAATTATTCATGGGTGGCGACTTGATCCAATACTATTATTCAGTCAAGTTCTTTTAGTCAGCATTGCTCTTGCAGCTGGTTGGGAAAATATTCGACTTAGAGGCTTAATCGCCAAAAAAATTAAAGAACAATTAAAATTACCAAAAATTTATTCTAATAAATCTAAGTAAACTTTGTTGGTAATTCTTGTTTTTTTGTTTCAGTAATTAAAATATTTTATAGGTTTAATCTAATATGTTCAAAAAAATTTTTATAAGTTTAACTATTGCTTGTTTAGCAAGTTCAGTCGGTTCATCAGTTTTAGCTATAGAACTAGATGAAGCAACAAGAACAATACCTGTAAGTAAAGATGGTAAAACAACAGTTTTAACTCCAGAACAAGTTAAAAGAGGGAAAAGACTATTTAATTCTAGTTGTGGGCAATGTCATGTTGGTGGAGTAACAAAAACAAACCCAAATTTAGGTCTTGACTCTGAGGCCTTAAGTTTAGCAACACCACCACGTAATAATATTAATGGTTTAGTTGATTATATGAAAGATCCAACAACTTACGATGGTTTAGAATCCATTGCAGAGATTCATCCAAGTATTAAAAGTGCTAATATTTTCACAAGAATGCGATCATTAGATGAAAATGATCTAGTAGATATTGCAGGTCATATATTGTTACAACCTAAGATTGTTTCTGAGAAATGGGGTGGCGGTAAAATTTATTATTAATTAAAAAATAAAGTAGTAAAGATTTTTAATCTCGCTTTCTATATTAAAAAAATAATAGATTTTTATTTTGTTAAATTAAAAAAGACTCTATACGAGAATTATCAATGAAAAATTTTTTTTTTGGTTTCTTTATTGCATGCTTAGCTTTAATTAGTTTTCAAAATCCAGCTCAAGTTGGAGCAGTAGATATGAATAATGGGGAAAACGTTTTTACAGCTAATTGTTCAGCGTGTCATGCTGGTGGTAACAATGTTATTATGCCTGAAAAAACTTTAAAGAAAGATAAGTTATCTGATAACCAAATGAATAGTGTTTCTGCGATTACTTATCAGGTAACAAATGGGAAAAATGCCATGCCAGCTTTTGGTGGTCGTTTAACTGAAACTGATATTGAAGATGTGGCTAATTTCGTTCTTTCTCAATCTGAAAAAGATTGGGGTTAATAAGTTAACCTTAGATATAATAAGAATAATATTATTCTTATTATGTCATTATAGCCAAATTATTTAAAAAATAAAACCTTTATTACTTCTAAAACCTTTTTATTTAATAATACAACAAAACAGTGAGTAAAAAAATATTATATCAAGAACATGCAAGGCAAGCACTTGAAAAGGGAATGAAAGTCTTAGTTGAAGCAGTTTCCGTTACTTTAGGCCCAAAAGGTAGAAATGTAGTTTTAGATAAAAAATATGGTTCACCGCAAATAATTAATGATGGGGTGAGCATTGCTAAAGAGATTGAATTACAAGATAATATTTTTAATACTGGTGTATCTCTAATAAGACAAGCCGCTTCAAAAACGAATGATGTGGCTGGTGATGGTACAACTACAGCAACTGTTTTAGCCTATGCAATTGTAAAAAAAGGAATGAAGAATGTAGCCGCAGGCTCAAACCCAATTTCTTTAAAGTTTGGTCTTGAAAAAGCTACAAAATATTTAACTAACCAAATATTAGATTACGCTCGTCCTATTGAAAATAATGTGGCAATAGAGCAAGTAGCAACAATTTCTTCCGGTAACGATAAAGAGATTGGATCCATGATTGCAAGAGCTTTAAAAACTGTTGGGCGTGATGGAGTTATTTCGTTAGAAGAAAGCAATAATACGTTTATTGAGTTAGCAATAACGGAAGGTATGAGACTAGATAAAGGTTTTATTTCTCCCTATTTTATTACAAATGCTGAAAAAGCTGAAGTTGAATATGATAATCCCTTTATTTTAATTACAAATAAAAAGCTTACTCTTGTTCAACAAGATTTAATACCTATTCTAGAAAAAGTTGCTTTTACGAAAAGACCTTTACTAATAATCGCTGAAGATATTGAAAAAGAAGCGTTATCTACGCTAGTTCTTAATAAATTGAGAGGGATTGTTAATGTTGTTGCTATTCGAGCGCCTGGTTTTGGGGATCTTCGTAAATCTTTATTAGAAGATATTGCAATATTAACTGGTGGGACTTTAATTACAGAAGAATTAGGTCTACGTTTAGATAGTGTTGAATTAGAGTTATTAGGGAAAGCTTCACGAATAACTGTTACAAAAGATTCAACTACTATTATTACTGAAGGTAATTTGGATAATATTAAAAATCGTTGTGAACAATTAAAAAAACAGATTGCGATGAACGACTCAGCATATGAAATTGAAAAATTAAAGGATAGAATTGCTAAGCTTTCTGGTGGAATCGCAGTAATTAAGGTTGGTGCTGTAACAGAAACAGAAATGAAAGATAAAAAATTACGATTAGAAGATGCAATAAACGCAACACGTGCAGCAGTTGAAGAAGGTGTTATACCTGGTGGTGGTGCAACTCTAACACATCTATCAACACCATTAAAATTATGGGCTAAACAAAATTTAAAAGATGACCAACTTATTGGGGCTTATATTTTAGCGGATTCTATTAAAGAGCCACTTAAAAGAATTGCGGAAAATACTGGGAAAAATGGTAGTGTTATAACAGACTTAGTTGAAGAAGAGTATTTTGAGTTTGGTTATAATGCTGAAACAAACGAGTTTGGAGATATGTTTGACTATGGTATTGTTGATCCAGCAAAAGTAACTCGTTCAGCATTACAAAACGCGATCTCTATTGCTAGTATGATTTTAACAACTGAATGTATCGTTGTAAGTAATAATAATAAAACAAATCAAGTTTAACTATAACTAAAATTTCGGGATTGACGGGACTCGAACCCGCAACTTTCACCGTGACAGGGTGATACTCTAACCAAATTGAGATACAACCCCCCTAGGCGTATCTAAATATACTATGGACATAATATGCCATAATCGTATACTTTTTGTCAATAAGCATAAATACAAAAAAATTTTATATTCTTTTTGGACTTGTCGAGTTAATAAAATTTTCGATAAGTTAGGTTGAACAGTCTATAATTAGAATGTAAGGCTCTGTAGCTCAGTGGTTAGAGTAGGGGACTCATAAGCCCTTGGTCGCAGGTTCAAATCCAGCCAGAGTCATATTTACGGTGAGATGGCTGAGTGGCTTAAAGCGTTAGATTGCTAATCTATTGTACAAATATTCTTTGTACCGAGGGTTCGAATCCCTCTCTTTCCTACAAATATAGACTAAATTTTTATTAAAAAGGCCTCAAAATTATAGAAATAGTTTTTTACTACTTGACAGAATTAGTAACTTTAGTTTACAATAATGTTATTATTTAATAGATAAATTTACGGAGAAATAATCATATGGCTAATATAAGTAAAATATTTGGGGTTGACCTTGGGACGACCAACTCCGTTGCAGCAGTAATGGAAGGTGGACAACCCACAGTAGTTAACAATACGGAAGGATTAAGAACAACACCATCAATTGTTGCTTATACTAAAAATAAAGATTTATTAGTTGGACAAATTGCTAAACGACAAGCTGTTATTAATCCTGAAAACACTTTCTCGTCGATCAAACGTTTTATGGGTTCCAAATTCAGTGAACTAAGCAAAGAGTCAAAAGAGGTTTCTTATAAGCTTGTAGGTGATAATAAGGATAATGTCAAAATTGTTTGTTCTAATATGGATAAGCAGTTTAGTCCTGAAGAAATTTCATCGCAAATCCTAAGAAAGCTTTCTAATGACGTTAGTTTATACATGGGACAAACTATTAATGAAGCGGTAATTACAGTACCAGCATATTTTAATGATGCACAACGTCAAGCAACAAGAGACGCAGGAAGAATTGCAGGGTTAGAAGTAAAAAGAATTATCAATGAACCAACAGCAGCTTCACTAGCTTATGGTCTTGAAAAAAAAAATAATGAACTAGTTATTATTTTTGACTTAGGTGGTGGTACATTTGATGTTTCTTTATTAGAAGTTGGAGATGGTGTTTTCGAAGTTTTATCAACATCCGGTGATACTAAACTTGGTGGAGATGACTTTGATAGAAAAATTGTTGATTTTATTCTTGCAAAATTCCAAAAGGAAGAAGGTATTAACTTAGCTTCTGACCCTCAAGCTTTACAGCGATTAACTGAGGCAGCTGAAAAAGCTAAAATTGAATTATCCAATCTATCTGAAACAACTATAAATCTTCCTTTTATTACAGCAAATCAAGATGGGCCTAAGCATATAGAGGAAATATTAACACGTGGTAAATTTGAAGAGCTTTGTGAAGATTTAATAAACCGCTGTCGATTACCTGTAGAAGCAGCAATTAAAGATGCTCGTGTTGATCGAAATACCATTAATGAGTTAGTACTAGTAGGTGGTTCAACACGTATACCAGCTGTTCAAAATTTGGTTTATAAGATAGTAGAAAAAGAGGCAAACCAGACTGTAAATCCAGATGAAGTTGTTGCAATTGGTGCAGCTGTGCAAGGTGGAGTACTAGCTGGTGAAGTTAAAAATATTTTATTATTAGATGTAACACCTTTATCTTTAGGGGTTGAAACATTGGGGTCGTTAATGACAGTAATGATTCCTAGAAATACTACAATCCCAGTAAAAAAATCAGAAACTTTTTCAACCGCTACAGATAATCAAGAAAGTGTTGATATTGAAGTTTTACAAGGAGAACGTAAACTAGCTAAAGATAATAAAAGTTTAGGTAATTTTAGACTAGAAGGAATACCATTAGCTTCTAGAGGGGTTCCACAAATTGAAGTTACTTTTGATATTAACGCAAGTGGTATTTTATCCGTAACTGCTAAGGATAAAGGAACTGGCAAAACACAGCGTATTAACATCCAGAATTCATCAACTTTAGATAAAGATGAAGTTGAAAAAATGATAAAAAATGCGGAAGAATCATCTAAAATAGATAAAGAGAAAAAAGAGAAAATCGACTTGAAGAATCAGGCTGATTTAGTTTGTTACCAAAATGAGAAACAATTAAAAGAGTACGAAGATAAAATATCTTTAGAGAAAAAAGAACTTCTTTTAGAAGGTATTAAGGCAATTCGCGATATATTACAAAACGAAGAGTTTGATAATGAAGATCTGAAAAATAAACTTGAAGAGCTACAAAAAATTTCCCAAACTATTGGAGAAGATATTGCTAGTTCAGCTAATCCAGAAGTGAAAGATGAACAACAAACGAATTCTGATGAAACAGTTATCGATACTGATTTTACTGACGATTAGTATTTCTATAGTAAGTTTATATATGTAAATTTAATTGCTTAATACTTACTAATTGATATATAATTATTAATAAATAATTTTATCGGAGGATTCTTATGCTTAGTTTATATTTTTTAAAACTATTAGTTTATGCCATTGTTACTGGGTTTAGTTCACTGTTTATATTTGGGTTTTTATCTAACGATCCGTCAAGAAACCCAAACCGAAAAGATTTCGAATAAGACATTATATAAAGTAAAGTAACGTACCAACCTTATTTATAAATAAGGTTGGTACGTTACTTTACTTTATATAATGTCTTATTCGAAATCTTTTCGGTTTGAACAACACAAAATAGTTATTATGCTATAGTATGTACTAGAGACTTCTTAATATTTAATTTGCGAGTGTAGCTCAGTGGTAGAGCGCAACCTTGCCAAGGTTGATGTCGCGCGTTCGAATCGCGTCACTCGCTTCTAAATGTACAAATTCATATGAGAATGTAAGTATATGTTTAATGAGTTAATTAACCTTAGAAAAAAATTTACTAAAATACTAAAAATTAAGGTATAATAATAGTACTAATCAAACTAAATCAAATTATGTTAAAACACGACCAATTAACTATTGGAGGCAAAGTTTTTAATTCTCGCCTTATTGTTGGGACTGGGAAATATAGAAGTTTAAAAGAGATGGTAGAATGTTTAGCAAAAAGTGAAAGTGAAATGGTCACAGTTGCTATTAGAAGACTTAACTTATTAAATATTTCTAAAAATGATAATTTAATAACAGCGATTGACTGGAAAAAATTATGGTTATTACCAAATACTGCTGGTGCAAAAACAGCTGAAGAAGCTATTCGATTAGCATTTTTAGGCCGTGAATTATCTAAAAGGATTGGGCAAAAAGAAAATAATTTTATTAAGCTAGAAGTGATCTCTGATCCTAAATATCTTTTCCCTGACCCAATAGGGACATTGAAAGCAGCAGAATTTTTAGTTAAAAAGGGTTTTATTGTATTACCCTATACAAATACTGACCCAATGTTAGCAAAACACCTTGAGGATATTGGGTGCTCTACTATTATGCCTTTAGGTTCACCTATCGGTTCAGGACAAGGTATTCAAAGTATAAACAATATTCAAATTATTATTGAAAATTCTAAGATACCAGTGATTATAGACGCAGGGATTGGGTCTCCCAGTGAAGCAGCACTTGCTATGGAATTAGGTGCTGAAGCTGTTCTTATTAATACTGCAATAGCACAAGCAAAAAATTCTATGGTTATGGCTAAAGCTATGAACCTTGCTGTACAAGCAGGTAGACAAGCTTATTTAGCAGGGCAAATGAGTTCATATAAGTTTGCACAATCAAGTTCTCCTTTAAAAGGGTCAAATTTTTTAAATTTAAGCAAAAAACAATTATAAATCCCTTTAGTTGGATTGATAAAGGTGCGTGGTTTATCATTGAAATTTATTAGTTTTTAAAATGACAATATCAGGGTTGGTATGGTAAACTACTTTGAAATTAAGAGATAAAAAAAATTTATAATAATCAAAGTTTACAAAAGAATTAGTTCCATGATTTTTTAATCATTTTAGATCCGTAAGGAAGGAGACGTTAGTGAATATTCCTAAACCTTTAACAACTTATTATTTTATTGTTGCAAGTAGTGAATTTTTATTAGTTACTGAACCTGTTGAAGAAATTTTACGCGAGCGAGTGCAACATTATCGAAGAGTAAAAAAAAATATAGACTTTTGGTTGGTACAATCACCAAAATTTTTAGAATCTGTCCAATTAACTGGTTTACAAACAAAATTAAGACAAGCTAGAATAGCTAATGAATGTTCAGCAATTGTTTCTGTAGACAAAACTTTTATTACTTGGTTAAAATTAAGACTTAATAATGTAGCAATGGGAAGCTTTAGTGCACCAACAGGTGATATTACAAGCCCATTAGCTTCTAATTTTAAAGTGGAGGGAAGCCCTAAACAAAAATAATCTTGAAAAACAAACAATAATTATTATAAGCCATATTTTAAGCTTTAACTAAATTTTTTTATGGCAGACTTAACTACAAAGTATTAAAGAATCAATTATTAATCCTGTAAATTACTAGGTCTATTTAAAAAGAGAGTTCAGGTTAATATCTTGATCATTCAATTTTTAATTTATATAAACCACTTAAAAGATAATTTTATTTTCCCTAAAAGCTTTTAATTTAAACAAATTTAATAACAGATGATAAAATTATTTCCCCGAATGAATAGTATTTGGGATGAGTATCGACCAACCTTAAATTATATTAATGATCTTGAAAAAGAGTTAATATCTTTAAGTGATAATGAGTTAAAAAGTAGAACTTCCAAATTAAAATATTTTACTTCCAAAGAAGATAGTTTAGATAAAAAAACATTAGCGGAAAGTTTTGCCTTAACTAGAGAAGCCTCTAAAAGAACAATTGATTTAAGACATTACGATGTACAACTATTAGGAGGATTAGTTTTAAACGATGGTAAGATTGCGGAAATGAAAACTGGTGAAGGTAAAACTTTAGTTTCAACCTCACCCGCCTTAGCCAATTCTTTAGCAGGTAAAGGTGTTCATATAGTAACTATAAATGATTATTTAGCAAAACGTGACGCAGAATGGATGGGTCAAATACACCGATTATTAGGATTGGGGGTTGGTCTTATACAATCGGATATGACAATAGCAGACCGTAAAATAAATTATTCTAGGGACATAACATATGTAACGAATGTTGATTTAGTCTTCGATTTCTTAAAAGATAATATGGTAACGGATAAAAAAGAGTTAGTACAAAGACCTTTCAATTTTTGTATTATCGACGAGGTTGATTCCATTTTGATTGACGAAGCGAGGACCCCTTTAATTATATCTCGTGATTCAGACTTATTGGTAGAAAAATATTTTAAAGCCAATGAAGCCTCTAAGTATTTGGAAGATAAAAAGCATTTTGAAATTGATGAAAAGGCAAAAAAAATAAGTCTAACAGAACAGGGGTTAAAACGCACTAAAATTTTATTAAAAGTTGATAATTTGTATAGTATCCAAGATCCATGGATCCCTTATATTTTAAATTCTTTAAAAGCTAGGTACCTTTTTTTCCGTGATATTCATTATATTTTAAAGGATAACCAAATTGTTATTATTGATGAATTCACAGGTCGAATAATGGAAGGTAGAAAGTGGGGTGATGGTTTACACCAAGCCATTGAAGCAAAAGAAAATATTCAAAATTTAAGAGGAAGCGAAACTTTAGCCTCGATAACTTATCAAAATTTTTTCCGACTATATCCAAAAATATCTGGTATGACAGGTACGGCTAAAACTGAGGAATTAGAATTTGAAAATATTTATGATTTACCGGTTTCTATATTACCTACATATGAAAAAATGAAGCGTAAAGATGATTCGGATTTTATTTTTATTGATGAAATAAGTAAATGGAGGGCTATTGCTCAAGAATGCTTGAAGATGTATTCTACAGGCCGACCTGTTCTAGTTGGTACAACAACTATTCAAAATTCAGAAATACTTTCTCAATTATTAAATACTTATAGGGTGCCTCACCAATTATTAAATGCAAAACCAGAGAATGTAAGCAAAGAATCCAAAATTGTAGCGCAAGCTGGGTGTTTGAATTCTATTACTATTGCAACAAATATGGCAGGCAGAGGAACTGATATCTTATTAGGTGGTAATCCTGAATTTAAAGCATTAGAATCTACTCGTTTTATATTAAAAAGATTATTAGGTAAAAAAAAATTTTTTGTTCCTGGTATTGATTTAAGAAAATTAAAAAGAGCTTTAAAGAAAAGTCCTAAATTAGTTACTTATTTACAAAAAAATTTAGATACACTATTAGCATCTCTAGAAGTTTCAAATAAGCAATTAAATATTTTGGAAAATTTTATTTTTAATTTACATAGCCAACTGCTAAGTAAATACAAAGAAAAACAAAAAGAAGAATCTGAAATTGTAAAATCGTTAGGTGGACTCTATGTTATAGGGACTGAACGTCATGAATCAAGGAGAATTGATAACCAATTAAGGGGTCGTGCAGGAAGACAAGGTAATCCTGGAAGCTCGAGATTTTTTTTAAGCTTAAATGATCCATTAATTCGGGTTTTTGGTGGTGATAAAATACAAGAAACAATGCAAAAATTAAAAATTGAAAGTGAAATTTTAGATTCTAAATTTTTATCAGATTCTTTAAATTCTGCTCAACAAAAAGTGGAAGGGTTTTATTATGATCAGCGCAAAACCTTAAATAAATATGACCAAGTTTTAGACAAGCAAAGAAAAGTTATTTACTATTTACGTGAAAAAGTTCTTTCTACTACTATTATGCGGGATTTAGTTATGGAATTTAGTGAAGGATTCCTTGATGATTTTATAGATTACTTAGACTCACAGACTCGTGAAGGAAAAGATATTATTTTATCAAAAAAAATTCTTAGATTATTAAACCGTTTATCTATTTCAAATGGTATGATATATAACAACTTGGATAAGTTATCCAAATTAAAAAAATTCCTTTATGAGCAATTATGGGCAAGTTATGCTTGTAAAGAATTTCGTTATTCTTGCTCAACAGATTCACGTGTACTGGATAGATATAACCAACTTATATTTTTTAAATATATTGATTTTTTTTGGTTTAAGCATTTAGAAAATATGAATTTTTTACTTGATGCTATTAGTTGGGAAGCGTATGCACAAAAAGATCCTTTTCTCCAATATGACGAGAGGGCTACAAGTCTTTTAAATCTTACTCTTAAAGACTGTAGGGATTCAATTATATTTGAAATTTTTATTTCCAACATTATATTAACGGATATAAATTAAGAGAAAATACATGTACAAATTCTTTAATTTATGTTATTATACTTTCATCATTTAGTATTTATAATAAAATATATAATAAAATATTATGACAAAAAGAACATTAGGTGGAACGAATAGAAAAGTTATTGCTGTTTCTGGTTTTCGTGCTCGAATGAAAACTAAGCAAGGGTGCAAAGTAATAAACAACCGTAGAAGAAAAAAAAGAAAAAATTTAAGTATTTAGACAATAGATTTATAGAAAATTAATTTATATAAATTAAAAATATTTTATTATGACTTTTCAAGAAGAACTTTTAATTTTATTAAAAGCCCGTTACCCTATAATTTATGTTATAACCATTGAGGAAGACCGATTAGAATATACTATTCGTAATGCTATTATTAATAAAAGTTATAGTAACCTATATGTTTGGGATTTTATCGAAGGTTATAAACTAAATCCCATAAAAAAAGAATTTGGTAAAAGAAATCCATTGGAAGCTATAGAATTTATTGAAAAAATAAATTCAAGGACTCCAAGTATTTTTATTTTAAAAGATTTTAAGAGGTTTTTAAAAGACTTAACAATTTCTAGAAAATTACGCAATATTTTACAATTGTTAAAAATTCAACCCAAGACTATTATTATTGTTGATTCTGAAGTTCAAATACCAAATGATCTTAAAGATCATATTACAATTATAAAATTTAATTTACCAACACCTAAAGAAATTAAAACAGAATTAACCCGTTTGAATAAAAACTTAACTGTTGAAGGGAATTTGTCTCAACGGATATTAGAAAAAGTTATCCAGGCTTGTCAAGGTTTATCTTTAGAGAAAATTAGAAGAGTTTTGGGGAAAGCAATTGTTATTTATAAACAAATAGACCAGAATGCAATCCCGATAATTTTAAGAGAAAAACGTCAAGTGATTAGTCAAACTGAGCTTTTAGAGTTTTGGTCAGTTAAAAGCAAATTAAAAGATGTTGGTGGAGCTTATAATTTAAAAAAATGGTTAAATGCAAGAACTGAAATATTTTCTGAACAGGCATTAAATTATGGTTTAGTAACACCAAAAGGGGTGTTAATAATTGGGATGCAAGGAAGTGGTAAAAGTCTGATAGCAAAGTCTGTTGCTTATGAATGGAAATTGCCACTTTTACGTTTGGATGTTGGGAGATTATTTGCTGGGATTGTAGGAGAATCAGAATCTAGAGTTCGTGAAATGATCGCTATTGCTGAATCATTAGCCCCTTGTGTGTTGTGGGTTGATGAAATTGATAAAGCTTTTAGTGATTCTGAACAAAATTTTGATAGCGGAACAACAACGCGTGTTTTAGCAACATTTGTTACTTGGCTAGGGGAAAAAACTCTTCCCGTTTTTGTTATTGCTACAGCTAATGATATTTATTCTTTGCCTGTAGAAATATTAAGAAAAGGTCGCTTTGATGAAATCTTTTTTCTTGGCATACCAACAGTTGATGAAAGAAAACTGATTTATGAAGTTCATCTAAGACGTTTTCGACCAGAGACTTGGCAAACTTATGATAGTAAAAAGTTAAGTAAACGGGCCCGTAAATTTTCTGGAGCAGAAATTGAACAAACTATTATTGATGCGATGTATGTCGCATTCAGTGAACAGCGAGAATTTACAACTAATGATATTTTGATAGCTATCAAAGAAACTATCCCAATTCTTGACATTGATCCTTTACGTACAGAGTTAATACAGAATTGGGCAGCATCAGGAAAAATTCGTGTTGCTTAAAAGTCTTTATTAAAGTTTGTTAATCTAAAATCCTATTATTAATTATTTATATATGATTAAACGTGTTTTTAAATATTTGGCTAATTTAAAATTAGCTATAATAATATTGCTAGCCATTGCAATATTAACTAGTATTGGTTCTATTATTGAACAAAATAAAGAAATTCCATTTTATCAAAACAATTATCCAACATTGATTTTTAGTATTCCATTTTGGAAAATCCTTCTTTTTTTCGGTTTTGATAATATTTATAGTACGTGGTGGTTTTTATTATTGCTTGGCCTTTTAGGGCTGTCTTTAGCTTGCTGTACAGTTCTCCAGCAGTTGCCAACTTTAAAATTTTCTCGAAGATATTATTTTTATAAACAAGTAAACCAATATAATAAATTAACCTTTAAAATAAAGTCAATTAAAGTCTTTCCAAGTCATTTGAGCTATGTATTATTAAAAAAAGAATATTCACTTTTCCAGCAATCGAATAGTTTCTATGCTTATAAGGGGTTGATAAGTAGAGTTGGTCCTATTATTGTGCATTTAAGTATTATCTGTGTACTACTAGGAAGTACATTAGGCGCCTTAAAAGGATTTAACTCCCAAGAATTAATACCTAAAACTGAAGTGTTTCATATCCAAAATGTTATAAAAAATGGGGTTTTTTCTTCAATACCTCAAAAAACTTTTCGAATTAACGACTTTTGGTCAACATATACTTCTACTGGTTCAATTAAACAATTTTATACAGATGTTTCCGTTTTAAATGGTCGTGGTGGTGAAACGCAAAGAAAAACTATTTCTGTAAATAACCCATTATTATTAAGTGATTTAATAATATATCAAACCGATTGGGGAATATTAGGTCTAAGATTAAAGTATATTAAGAACGATAATTCTAGTATAAGTCTTCAACTACCTATATCAAAAATCAATACTTCGAACCAAAAAATTTGGATCAGCTCTTTACCTAACACAAAACAAGATACAAAAAGTTTTATTGTACTTATTAAAGATCATCGAGGGCAAATTAGTTTATATGATAATGATGGAAAATTTATAAAGACTACTAATATAGGTGATACTATTTATAATACCGATTTAATAAGTTTTAATTTTACTGATATAATTTCTTCGACAGGTATCCAGATTAAATCCGACCCAGGTATTAAATTAATTTATTTTGGTTTTTTATTTTTAATGGTAAGTAGTTTAATCAGTTATATTTCTTTTTCAGAATTTTGGTTATTGTATTTTCCGACAAAAGTTATCGCTGGTGGTAAAACAAATCGTGCAAAAGTTAAATTTAACCTTGAGTTTTTAAAATTTAAACAATCTTTTTTTTAACTAATCAATCGCAACTGGACATTTATACAAAATACCTGTATTATTAAATGCAAGGTAAAATATAATTCTGTGTTTTATCGATTTTTTAAGTTATAGCATATTACAATAGTGAGGTCTAAAAGATGTTTGATCATCTTAGAGGAAATGTACTAGAATTGTTTTTCGGTGTCTATTGGATTGAAATCTTTATTTTTATTTTATTTTTGGTACTAGGTTTTGTGCTAGAACAAAAATTTAATTTTAATAAGCCTAGAAAATGGTTTTTAGCCTTTAATGGCTTAGTTTGTCAAAGAGTTCTTTCAGTTTTAGCCTACTATGTACCTTATTTAGATGTAGTAAATACACATATGCCTTTAATTGCTGAAACTCATCCTTTTCTTGTAAGGATTTTTTTACCAAATTATATAGCAGAATCAGTAAATATTATACAAAAAGTGCCATTTTTATCTTTTATTTATCTACTAGTAGGATATGGTGTTTTAGTGCGTTATAAAATACCAGAGGATAGATTTGTTAGGTTCAATATTATGTATGGTATAATAATTATCTCGTTCCAAGGAATTTTCCATGAATTATTTATTAATTTTACAAATGTATTTGTTAAAAACCCAGCAGACAAGTCAGAAGCAGCATTATTAGCTTTTCTTGCTTGGGTTGTTATATTTATACCTTGTTTTTTAAGAGCTCTTTTTGGTAAGTATGAAGGCAACACCTTTATGCGTGAAGCAATTGAAGTACATTTAGGTCGAGATGGTCCTGATTTTATTTGGTGGGATAGGATTAGAAAAGATCAAGCGCCAAAAAAACCTAAAAAATAACTTTAGTAGTTTATTATTTAGGTTATAAGATCAATAATTTTTGATTAAATCAAAAATTTTAATAGGCCGAGTTGGATTTGAACCAACGTAGGAAAACCAGCGGATTTACAATCCGCCCCCTTTAACCACTCGGGCATCGACCCTAACAGTCTATGATATTATAGTTTGCATGCACGAACAAATTTTTAAAAATACATTTTATTATCTAGAAAAAAATTCAGTTATTTTAACTTTATATTGAGTGTATTTTGAAAAGGTGTTCTTTATTTGAAAAAATGTATTATAATCCTCTTTTCCCTAGAGGGTGTTTCTATTGAACACTCTAAAATATTTATTTAAACTAATATAATATCTTATGAAATTAGCTTATTGGATGTACGCAGGTCCTGCTCATATTGGTACTCTTAGGATTGCAAGTTCTTTTAAAAATGTCCACGCTATTATGCATGCCCCTTTAGGTGACGATTATTTTAATGTTATGCGATCAATGCTAGAAAGAAAACGTGATTTCACTGCTGTAACAGCAAGTGTTGTTGACAGACATGTTTTAGCAAGGGGTTCACAAGAAAAAGTTGTTAATAATATTAGTAGAAAGGATAAGGAAGAAAAACCAGATTTAGTTGTTTTAACTCCTACGTGTACTTCAAGTATTTTACAAGAAGATTTACAAAATTTTGTTAACCGTGCTTCAATTGAGACACAAGCTGATGTTTTATTAGCGGATGTGAATCATTATAGAGTAAATGAAATGCAAGCTGCAGATCGTACTTTAGAGCAAATTGTACAATTTTATATAAAAAAGGCACAAAAAACTAAACAATTAGACACAACTAAAACAATAGAACCTTCAGTGAATATTATTGGCTCCTTCAATTTAGCTTTTCATAACCAACATGATATTGCTGAATTAAAACGCCTGATGTCTGATTTAAATATAAAAATTAATAGTATTATACCAGAAGGGGCTTCGGTACAAGAATTAAAAAACTTACCTAAAGCTTGGTTTAATATAGTTCCTTATAGAGAAATTGGTCTACTGACAGCAGAATATTTAAAAGATGAATTCGATATGCCCTTTATTGATACCACTCCTATGGGAGTAGTTGAAACAGCTAATTGCATTAGAAAAATCCAATATATCCTAAACGATAATAATGCAGATGTTAATTTTGAAAAATACATTGATATACAAACTCGTTTTGTTTCTCAATCAGCTTGGTTTTCGAGATCTATAGATTGCCAAAATTTAACAGGGAAAAAAGCAATAGTATTTGGTGATTCTACTCATGCAGCAGCTATGACTAAAATTTTAACAAAGGAAATGGGTATTAATGTTGTTTGGGCTGGGACTTATTGTAAGTATGATAAGTCTTGGTTTGAAAAAGAAGTAGGTGATTTATGTGATGAAATTGTTATAACAGATGATCATAATTTAATTGGTGATTTAATAGCTAAAGTTGAACCAGCAGTAATTTTTGGTACTCAAATGGAAAGACATGTTGCTAAACGTCTAAATATTCCATGTGGTGTTATATCAGCACCGGTTCATATCCAAAATTTCCCTTTAAGTTATAGACCATTTCTTGGCTATGAAGGGGCAAACCAAATTGCAGACTTGATCTATAATTCTTTCACATTAGGCATGGAAGATCATCTATTAGAAATTTTTGGTGGTCATGATACAAAAGAAGTTTTGAGTGCAGGGTTATCTGTAACTTCACAAGACTCAGAAATAAAATGGAATTTAGAATCACAGGCCGAATTAACAAAAATCCCAGGATTTATTAGAGGTAAGATTAAACGAAACACCGAAAAATTTGCTCAAGAACAAAAAATGGAAACTATAACCCTAGAAATTATGTATGCTGCTAAAGAAGCTGCAGCTTAAATTTTTATTAATATAATCTTCTTGACATAAATAACCTAGTATTGATATGCTGTAATGGTATATCAATCAATTACGGGACGTAGCGCAGTTTGGTAGCGTATCTGCTTTGGGAGCAGGGTGCCGCAGGTTCAAATCCTGCCGTCCCGAATAATAATACTTAATTAGCTCTAAATATTAGAGTTAATTATACTTTTTGCGGAGTGGAGCAGTTTGGTAGCTCGTTGGGCTCATAACCCGAAAGTCGCAGGTTCAAATCCGGCCTCCGCTAGAATTTATATAAACTTATTAAATTTTCAGATTTAATTTTAGATTCGTATAACTATGTCACTTTATCCTAGTAAATATATGCCTGTTTTCGGTGGTAGTACTGGTGGTTGGTTACGTTCAGCAGAATATGAAGAGAAATATGTTATTACTTGGAACTCTACTACAGAACAGCTGTTTGAAATGCCAACTGCTGGTACAGCATTAATGCTTTTAGGCCAAAACCTTTTATATCTTGCTCGTAAAGAACAATGCCTTGCCTTAGGTACTCAATTACGAAAATTAAAAATAAAAGATTACAAAATTTATAGAATTTTCCCAGGTGGAGAAATACAATTTCTACATCCAAAAGATGGTGTTTTTCCTGAAACATCAAATGAAGGTCGAACTCCAGTAGGGAAAAGAGATTTCTCTATCGGAAAAAACCCTAACCCAGCTTCTATAAAATGGAAATAAGAAACAGGATCTTATAATATCAGGTTTTTATATAATCATAGCAAAGGTATTAGTGTTTTTTTATTCTAAAAGTTTTTCTAAATATTTAATCTATCTTAGCTTAACTTGACGAACTAGTAACTTCTCTTATAGACTTGTAAGTATGAATAGGTAAAAACTTATATTTTAAATAGAGCATAATTATATGCTCTATTTATTAATTTATTATCATAATCGATAGGAGAGATGGCAGAGATGGTCGATTGCGTCTGATTTGAAATCAGATGAACGTTTACGCGTTCCGTGGGTTCGAATCCGACTCTCTCCTTTAATTTAATGTTTCTAATAACTAAATATTTAATTTTATATACAACTTGCTTAAAAATAATATATTAGTATATAATAATGTTATACATTATTATATTATTTTTATTAAGGATAACAAAAAATGGCAAATACCAAATCGTCGAAAAAACGTATAAAAATTAATAAAAGAAACCGTATCCAGAACAATTCGTATAAATCTCTTATAAAAAGCCATGAAAAAAATCATTTAAGCCTTATTAAAACTTCTAATGAGCAAGTATCTAGCGTAGGAGAAGAGAAGTCTGATTATACGGCTTTGCTTAGAGCTTCTTTTTCATCAGTTGTAAGTCAGATTGACAAGGCAGTAAAAAAAAAAATTATTCATAAGAATACCGCTATTAGAAAAAAAACAAATTTGTTTAAAAAAACTTTCCCTACATTAAACTAATATTTTAATTTTCATTTGTTTTCAATATCCCGTTTAGATATAAAATATATATATATATATAACTTAGATATATTATGAAAGATATTTTAGAGAATAGAAAGCAAAAATTCCCGATAATTCTCCCAGATTTATCAGAAGTTCAACGGATAAGTTTTTGTTGGTTTTTAACAGAAGGATTACCTGAAGAGTTAACCAATTGCCCTTCAATATTAAATAAAAGAAGTGGCATTGAATTAATAATTTATGGGCAAGAATATAAAATTTATTATCCCAGTTTTGCTATTTTAAATGCTCTAAAGAAAAAGGGGAATTATAACTTAAGAATTTATGTTCTAATGTCGCTGAAAAAAAACGAAACGGTGAAAAATGGTTCAGTACAATCAGAAGACTTTTCCCCCAAAGAAAGAGTATTTTTTGGTGAAATACCTCTTATGACTGAGAAAGGTACTTTTATATTTAATGGCTGCGAGAGGGTAATTGTTAGTCAAATTATTAGAAGCCCTGGTATTTATTATAAACGTATCCAAAAAGAGAAAAAAGTTTTTTATGAAGGAACAATTATTTCAAAGCATGGTTCTTGGTTAACTTTTGAATTAGAATATAATTTAATTTGGGTTAAATTTGATAAGCAATATAAAATCCCTATAAATTGGTTTCTAGTTGGATTTTCGTTAGAAGAACATGAAATTTATCAAACAGTGCAAAACTATGAGTTCTTAAGAAAAAGTGTTAAATCTTTGAATTCAGTTATTTATGACAAAATGTTTCATAAGGCTACTTTTGGAAGTTATAATAAAAGTATGTTAATGTCAGTTTTTAGAATACGTGAACTTATAACTGACCGCCTTTTAAATAAAAATTTATATGACCTTGGTGAAGTAGGTCGTATCAAACTTAATAAAAAATTAGGGATTAGTTTACCACTAAATATAAGGGTTTTAACCTCTTTAGATATTCTAAAAGCTATTGATAAGCTAATTCATATTAGTTCTTATAATGAAAAGCTTGATGATATAGATAATTTAGAAAATAGAAGAGTACGTTCCGTAGGTGAACTTTTACAATTACAAGTACGTGTAGCTCTTAATCGACTAAGAAAAAAAATCACTACCGATGAAAAATTAACACCTGATATGTTCAGGGTTAAAAAAGTAAAAAGGGGTACTACGGACAAAAAGTCTAAGGATATAAAAATTAAAGCCAATAAAGCGAAAGCCAACCAAAATTTTGAGGAAGATATACCACTAGAAGAAACTTTGATGCCGAATGATTTAGTGAATGCAAAAGTTTTAACTTCTGTCATACGAGAATTTTTTGGCTTAAGTCCTTTATCACAATATTTTGACGAAATAAATGCTCTAGCACAACTTACACATAAACGTCGGATTAGTTCCTTAGGTCCCGGAGGTTTAAATAGTGAACATGTCAGCTTTGCAGCAAGAGATATTCACCCAACACAATATGGACGTTTGTGTCCAATTGAAACCCCTGAAGGACAAAAAGCCGGTTTAATTGCATCGTTGGCAACACATGCGAAAATTAATCATTATGGTTTTATAACAACTCCTTTTTTCCGTGTCTATAAAGGAAAAGTATTAAGAAAATTAGGCCCAATTTATTTAACTGCGGAACAAGAAACTATTTATAAAGTTGCATCTGGGGATGTTTTATTAACAAAAGATGAGTTTTTTCAAACTACTTCAGTTCCTGTACGTTTTTATAATGAATTTATAATTGTTGATTCTGTTAGTGTTGATTTTATAGCGGTCTCTCCTATACAAATTATAGCAATAGGTGCTTCTCTAATACCATTTTTAGAGCATGATGATGCTAACCGTGCATTAATGGGTTCGAATATGCAAAGACAAGCTGTTCCTTTATTGTACCCAAAAAAACCTATAATTGGTACAGGTATTGAACACCAAATAGCAGCAGATTCCCAAGTAGTTATTATAAATTTATTAAATGGGATTGTTGATTCCGTTTCAGCAGACCGTATTATAATACTTGATAATAAAAATATTGGAAGTTCTAAAGTTTATTTTTTAGACAAATACCGTCGTTCAAACCAAGAAACTATAATTAATCAAAAACCATTAATTTGGACTGGTGAAATTGTAAAACCAGGCCAAATTATTGCTGATGGGCCTGGGACTGATGGAGGAGAACTTGCATTAGGTCAAAATTTAACGGTTGCTTATATGCCTTGGGAAGGTTATAATTACGAAGATGCTATTCTAGTTAGTGAAAGATTAGTTCAAGAGGACCTTTTTACTTCAATCCATATAGAAAAATATGAACTACAGCTTGTAGATGATAGCGCAAGTGTAGAAGAAATAACCACAGCGATCCCTAATATTGATGTGGATGCTATATGTAATTTAGATACAAATGGTATAATAAAAAAAGGAACATTTGTTAATGCTGGTGATATTTTAGTTGGTAAGATTACACCTATAGTAGAGGATGAAGAATTACCAGAGAGTAAATTATTAAGGGCAATATTCAATATCAAATCACCAGAACCAGAAGATACTTCTTTAAGAGTACCAAATGGTATTTCAGGTCGAGTTATTGAAATACAAACAGCTTCACGTGAAAAAGGGGATAATTTAGCTTCTGGTGTATACGAATGGGTTTGTATTTCTATAGCGCAAATTAAAAAAATTCGAATTGGTGATAAAATCTCTGGACGACATGGAAATAAGGGTGTTATTTCAAAAATAATTCCAATACATGACATGCCATTTTTACCTGATGGTACAGTAGTAGATGTTATTTTAAATCCTTTAGGTGTTCCTTCACGAATGAATGTAGGTCAAATTTTCGAATGTCTACTAGGTTTTGCTGGAGATTACTTAAACCGTAGATTCAAAGTGATTCCATTTGATGAAATGTACAGACCAAATGCTTCAAGAATATTAATAAATAAGACTTTAAGAAAAGCTGCTAAAAAAACAAATAAATCTTGGCTTTTTAATAAGTCTTCCCCTGGTAAAATATTATTAACAGATGGAAGAACTGGTGAAATTTTTGATAATTCTATTCTTGTTGGAAAGCCTTATATTTTAAAGCTTATTCATTTAGTTGATAAAAAAATGCATGCACGTTCAACTGGTTCTTATTCCTTAGTAACTCAACAACCATTAGGAGGTAAATCAAAACATGGTGGGCAAAGGTTTGGGGAAATGGAAGTTTGGGCTTTAGAAGCCTTTGGTGTAGCGTACACATTACAAGAATTACTAACTATAAAATCTGATGATATCAACGGACGACATGAAGTGTTTAACGCCATTATTAAAGGTCATCCAATACCCGAACCAGGTGTTCCTGAATCTTTTAAAGTATTACTAAGAGAATTAAATGCTTTGGGGTTAGATATTACGACTCACCAAATTGGTAAATTAGATAATGGGGAAATGGCATCTTATAAAGTTAACCTATTAACTCTTGTAAAATCCAAATTACTCTAAAGATTGAGTTTATTTCAAAGTTATAAAAATATTTATTTGTATAAAATTATGAAATTATGAAAAACATGAAACAACAATTTGAGTATGTTAAAATTAATTTAGCTTCACCCGAACGTATTAAAGAGTGGGCTGAAAAAATTTTACCTAACGGAGAGATAGTTGGTGAAGTTACTGAACCTGAAACGATCAATTATCGAACTCATAAGCCTGAAAAAGGTGGGTTGTTTTGTGAAAAAATTTTTGGTCCTATCAAAAATTGGGAATGTACTTGTGGTCGTTATAAACATAAAGAACCAGAGACGTTAATTTGTGAAATTTGTGGTGTAGAGTTGACAGAATCTCGAGTACGTCGACACAGAATGGGATATATCAATTTATTATCACCAGTTGTGCATATTTGGTACTTAAAAGGGTCACCTAGCTTTTTATCCACTATTTTAGATTCTTCAATAACTAAACTCGAAGGTGTTGTTTATAATGGTAAGGAGCCTGAGCAAGATCAGGATGTTTCAAAATATGATGATTTTTTTTATGATACAGAAGGTGAGGGCTTTGTTTATGGGAAAAAACGTCAAGGTGCAGAAATTTTATACGATAGGTTAAAACGAATTGATTTAAAGGCAGAAATTGCAAGTAATCGTAACATAATGTTTTGTTCTAATGTTACAAAAGCAGTAGAGGATGCAATTAAAAGGATTCGTATATTTGAAAATTTTTTAACGACTAATACAAGGCCAGAATGGATGGTGTTACATTTTCTTCCTGTTCTCCCACCTGGTATTAGACCAATGGTAAAATTAGATAATGGAAGGTTTGCGACTTCAGACCTAAATGAACTTTACCGAAAAATTATTATTAGAAATAAAAGATTAAAACGTTTATTGTCAGTACACGCACCTAGTGTTGTTATTCTAACTGAAAAACGAATGATTCAAGAGGCTGTAGATACATTGATTGATAATGGTAAACGAGGTTCAAAAGTATTAGATGCAAATAAACGTCCATTAAAATCATTAGCTGATATTATTGAAGGTAAACAAGGGCGATTCCGTCAAAACTTATTAGGTAAACGGGTAGACTATTCCGGGCGTTCTGTTATTATTGTAGGTCCTCAATTGGAGTTAAACCAATGTGGATTACCTTATGAAATGGCAATCGAGTTATTTTTGCCATTCATTATTTATAAATTACTTTCGCAGGGTTTATCTCATTCAATAAAAAAGGCTAAAAAGATTATTTATAGTAATCAATCTTTTATTTGGTATTTAACAGAAGAAATATTAAGAAAACATCCTATTATTTTAAACCGTGCACCTACTCTTCATCGTTTAGGCGTACAAGCTTTTGACCCCGTATTAGTTAGGGGAAGAGCTATTCAGTTACATCCTCTTGTTTGCCCAGCTTTTAATGCAGATTTTGATGGTGACCAAATGGCAGTACATATCCCCCTGTCTTTTGAATCCCAATTGGAAACAAGGTTATGTCTTTTAGCTCCTAATAATTTTTTGTCTCCTTCTACTGGTGAGCCAAATATTCAACCATCACAAGATATGGTTTTGGGCTTTTATTACTTAACCGCACAAAATAGAATGGGGTTAAAAGGTTCAACTAATTATTTCTCTAATTTTAATGAAGTAATTTCAGCATATGAGCAAAAACAACTACAACTGCATTCTTCTATTTGGGTTAGGTGCCCAAAGGATATTACCTTAGATACTGAATTAAAATTTTTAAAGACTATTGTTCTAACTAATAACCAGACTCTTCATATTTATAATAATTTACAACGTAAAGAGACAAAAGACGGGCAATTATTAGTCCAATATATTCGAACTACACCTGGTCGTATTATTTTTAACCAGTGCATTAATGATATATTAAATAAATAGGAGGTATAATAAAATGTTAAAGCAATCAAAAATATTTTCTAACAACATAATCAATAAAAAAGAGTTAAAAAAAATTATTGAATGGGCATTTAAAAATTATGGTCAGAGAAAAGCTGCCTATTTTGTCGATCAATTAAAAGAAATAGGGTTTGAATACGCTACAAAATCTGGTATTTCTATAAGTATTGAAGATTTAAAAATATCACCTGCTAAAACTGCTCTTATGGAGATTGCATCTAATGATGTTTTTTTAGCAGAATCACAAGCAAATAATGGTGAGATTACAGAGGTAGAACGCTTCCAGAGGATTATCTATATTTGGAATAGTACGAGTGAAGAATTAAAAGATAGATTAATAGAATTTTTTAAAAAGAATGACCCTTTAAATTCCGTATATATTATGGCCTTTTCTGGTGCACGTGGTAACATTGCACAAGTTCGACAATTAGTCGGTATGAGAGGCTTAATGTCAGACCCAAATGGTAAAATTATTGATCGAGCCATTGGAGCAAATTTCCGAGAAGGTCTATCAATCACAGATTATATTATTTCCTCTTATGGTGCTCGGAAAGGCTTAGTTGATACAGCAATTAAAACCGCGGATTCGGGTTATCTAACAAGAAGACTTGTTGAAGTTGCTCAAAGTATTATAATCAGTGAATTAGATTGTAAGACAGAGCGAGGTATTTTTTTAGAAGAAGATGTAGAAAAAGATGAAAAGGGGTTTTTGTCACTTAAAGAACTTCTTAACGGTCGTGTACTAGCTTCTACAATTTTTAAACCAGGAAGTACAGAAATTATTGCTTTAAGAAACCAACAAATAACCTCACCTCTTATTGATGAATTAATTAAATTCAAAATTATTAAAGTATTAATTAGGTCTCCACTAACCTGCGAATGTAGAAGAGCAGTTTGTCAACAGTGTTATGGCTGGAATTTAGCACTAGGTACTTTAGTAGAGTTAGGTGAAACAGTTGGTTTAATTGCAGCACAATCTATTGGTGAACCTGGAACACAATTAACCATGAGAACTTTTCATACAGGAGGGATTTTCACAAGTGAATTAATTCGCCAAGGACGTGCTCAATGTTCTGGTTATATAAATTTTTTACCAGAGTTAAAAGTTAGCCCTTACCGTACTAATTATGGTCAAGATGCTGTAGTAAGTGAAAATCAATCCTGGTTAGCAATAATCAATTATGCAAATGAAATAGTAAAAATACGGGTTGAAGCTCGTACTATAATTCTTGTGAATAATAATAATTACATTAAACGTAATCAAGTATTATTTGAAGCTGCTCCAAAAATAAAAGAAATAAACTTAGCAGAAAAAGAAATTAAATATATTTGTGCAAAAGAACCAGGTGAAATATTCCTGGAAAAAGATGGTTTTCCACAAATGTCAGTCAATGAAAATTTTAGTAAACGAAGTAAAAAAAATTATATTTTTTGGGTTTTATCTGGTCAAGTTTTTAGCATTGCATTTAATACAAATCTAAGAGTAAGAAAATTAGAAAAAATTTATAAAAACCAAGCTATAGCACAATCAAAAATGGTTACGACTATTGGTGGTTTTATTCATTTGTCTAGAAACAAATCAACCCAAGAAATAAACAGTCTAAGTATCCAAAATTGTTCCTATGGGTTAAATAATTTCAAGATATTTATAGAGAGAAATAATATTGAAGTTACTAAATGTAAAGTCTATTTATCTCATACTCATGAAATAGTATTAAAACCAGAACTACTTAAGAATCGTTTATTTTCTTTCGGTTTCTTACACAATAAGAAATATAAAACAAAAACTGGGGGAAAATTTTATATTTCGAATTTTTATAAGCCAAGCTTATTTGGTCAGCAGCTAAGTAATAATCCGACCAATAAATTAAAGTCAGGCTCAACAATTTTTTATATACCAGAAGCTGTAGTTCAAACAACCTCAAATAAAAAAGATTTCAAATTTAAAAAGGGAGATTATGTAAAAAAAGATATAGAAATCTTCCCTAACTATCTTACTAATATAGAAGGCTTTATAGATTTTGAAGTTGAAAAACGAATTAAATATATTAGTATTAAGCCAGGACAAAGGTATCTGTTGGATAAAAAACCAAAGTTACCCAAGGAGTTTAATGAACAGGTTTATTATCCTGGAGAGTTAATATTAAATAAATTTGAAGTTAAAGCTTTAAGTTATGTTGAATTTGAAGACATTAATAATGAGACCTATTTATATATTCGTCCTATAACTCGTTATGAGTTTACGAATGAGCGTTCAGTTAAAATTTTTGAATCAAATTGTTTTGCACCTCTCAATCTATTAGTAGAAAATTTTAATTTACAAGTTGCATCTGGTCAACAAATTAAAATTGATTACCCAATACAATTTGTAGATTCCCCATTAACAATTGATTATTCGCTTCAATCAAATGATACAGAATTAATCTTTGAGTATAAGGGACCACAAAAAAAGAATTCTTATGGCCAAGTTAATCTAATTTACTCACAAACTTTTCTTTTTGATTCTGTGATACCAAAAGAGATAAAGAAAACGGATGTATCTTTAAATTTACTTGTAGAGGAAAAACAATTTATTGATCCTTATACGGTTATTGGTTCATTTGATACTATATTCCCATTTGACAATTTTATTTACAGTGTAAAAATAAAACGGAATAACATAAAGTCTAATATCTTATTAACAACAAAATCTGATTACGAAGAGGTTTTTTTAGATAGTTTTACTCATAATTATAAACAAAACCAATTTTTAAAAGTAAACAAACTTTTCAATAATAATGTACTTATTAAAAATTCTGGTTTAATGGAGCAAGTCGAAGGTAATAAAATTGCTTTACATTTAGGTCAACCTTATTTTTTCTCTACAGGAGCTTTGATTCGAAAAATCCCTGGTGATTATATTAAAGGACAAGAAAATTTTGGGCAATTAGTTTACGAACGACTAAAAACGGGTGATATAGTGCAAGGTTTACCAAAAATTGATAATATTTTAGAAGCGCGTAAGCCTAAAACTGAAGCTCTTCTTGCAACGAGACAAGGTTTTATTAAATCAATAAAATATACTTCTAATCTCATTTTAATTAGCACAGTGCCATCTAAAAGTTATGATTACTATATAGCGTCACGTTCTGAAAGATTATTAGTTAAAAATTATGAATCTATATGCGTAGGACAACCATTAACTGAAGGTCCTTTAAATCCTCATACTCTTCTTCATGTATACTTCCGATATTTTTGTTCTTTAGGAACATTATCTATTTATGAGTCAGCTTACCGTAGTTTAAAAAAATTACAAACATTATTATTGACATCTGTTCAAGCCATATATATTTCACAAGGGGTTATTATTTCAGGTAAGCATGTAGAGTTAATTGTTAGAGAAATGACTCACAAAGTTTATATAGAATACCCGGGAAAAACTAATTTTTTGCCTGGTGATATTATAGATTTAGATCAAGCCCAATATATTAATCTTTGTATCAAAAATAGTAACAAACTAGGATTCCGTCCTATTTTATTAGGGATCACAAAATCTTCTTTAAAAACAGATGGTTTTTTAGCTGCAGCGAGTTTCCAAGAAACAACACGAGTTTTAACACGAGCAGCTATCCAAGGGAAAACTGATTGGCTTAGAGGCTTAAAGGAAAATGCTATTACAGGACGATTAATACCAGCAGGAACAGGGTTCTACGCAAATCAAGATATTACTTTTAATAAAGTTTTACTACCTGAAAAATTAATAACAAAAAAAGATAATTTAAGTTTAAAAAAACAATTAAAAACGAAACAAACAAAATTAAAAAAATTAATAAAATTTAAATATAATAATTAAATAACCGTTGTTTTTTCTTCCATTTATAATTAAAAGGTTAAAAGTCTGCTATACTAGTTATCATATAAATTAACACAAAAATAATTATTATTTAATTTAAGAAAAACGTTTTAACTACAAGTAAAAGAGTTAATTATAAAATATTTAAAAATAAAAAGGATTATTATTTCTATGGCTAAAATTGAATTGGCTCAACTTTTAGATGCAGGTGTACATTTTGGACATAAAGCTCATCGATGGAACCCAAAAATGTTTCCTTATATATATGCAGAACGTAATGGTATACACATTTTAGATTTAATACAGACAACTGAATTTTTAAAACGAGCTTGTGATTTTAGTAAAAAAGCATCGGCAAAAAACCAAACTTTTCTATTTGTTGGCACAAAAAAACAAGCCTCTTCTTTGATTGCTATTGAAGCTCAAAAATGTGGTGCATTTTATGTAAACCACCGTTGGTTAGGTGGGATGCTAACAAACTGGGTAACTATAAAAGGGCGAATTGATCGTTTAAATCAATTAGAAGAACAAGAAAAATTAAACTCCTTTAATAATCTACCTAAAAAAGAAGCATCAAATTTAAAAAAAGAATTAGAAAAGCTAAAAAAATATTTTAATGGCGTGAAGGGAATGAAAAAAATTCCTGATATTTTAGTAATAATTGACCAAAAGCGTGAAATTATTGCTATTCAAGAAGCACTTTCTTTAGATATTCCTATTATTTCGATTCTTGATACGAATTGTGACCCAAATTTAGCTACAATACCAATCCCTGGTAATGATGATTCGATTAGATCAATAAAATATATTATTAAAAATATAGCAGATAGTATTTGCTTAGGACAACAAAATTCTCTAAAAATTTAAAAAATAAGGTTAAAAGTTAATAACAACATTAAAAATTAGGATAAAATATTATTATGACTTTAGAAATTAGTTCAGCACTAGTTAAAGAATTGAGACAAAAAACTGGTGCTGGTATGATGAATTGCAAAAAAGCTCTCCAAGAAACAAATGGTGACTTTGAAGAAGCTGTTAAGACTTTACGTCAGAAAGGTTTAGCTGCTGCAGACAAGAAAGTGGATAGAAAAACTATTGAAGGTGTCGTAAATAGTTATATACACGCCGGTGGAAAGATTGGGGTTTTAGTGGAAGTTAATTGTGAAACAGATTTTGTTGCACGACGTGAAGAATTTCAAGAGTTGGTTCAAAATATTGCAATGCAAATTGCAGCTTCACCCGATGTTCTTTATGTAAATACTAATGAAATACCAAAAGAATTTTTCCTTGCAGAAAAAGAAATTGAATCAGAGAAACAAGATTTAATTAATAAACCTGATGAAATTAAAGAAAAAATTATTTTAGGGCGAATTGAAAAAACCTTGAAAAATTTAAGTTTACTTGATCAAGCATTTATTAGAGATTCAAATATTACAATTGATGAATTAATAAAGGAAAAAATAACCCTTTTTGGTGAAAATATTAAAATTAAAAGATTTACTCGTTATACATTAGGAAGTTAGGACCATAGATTATTATTTAAAAGCTAAAAAAAAATTAGAAGATAACTAACTCGGTAAACTTTAACGATCCTAGTTAGTCATTACATGATAGAAAAGTTTTCTATTTAAAATTTTTCTTTTTAAGGTGTTTTAAACTATAATTATTTTAATTTTGGTTCCATAGCATTCATCTGTATGCGTATTTTTGCATAAGGTGTTATAATTTATCTCTTTACTAAAATTAAATATGAATATTCTGGAAAGTACTAATTTTATTCATTTGAACTCATTAATCTTTTTATCAGATATCGAAGTTGGAAAACATCTCTACTGGGAATTAAATGATATTACTTTTCATGGCCAAGTATTAATCGTTAGTTCTTTTGTAATATTATTAACACTTTTATTTTCGTTTTTAGGAACTTCAAATAAGAATATAGTTCCTAATGGTTGGCAAAACTTTATGGAGTCAGTTGTTGAGTTTATTAAAGATATCGCTCAAAACCAACTTGGTGAAACGGCTTATAGACCATGGTTACCATTTATTGGTACTTTATTCCTATTTATTTTTGGCTGTAACTGGGCAGGTGCCATAATCCCTTGGAAGTTGATAAAGCTTTCGGAAGGTGAATTTGGGGCTCCAACAAATGATATAAATACAACAGTAGCATTAGCTTTATTAACATCATTTATGTATTTTTATGCAGGTTTGAGTACAAAAGGGTTTGGATATTTTAAAAGATATATAGAACCTACACCTCTTTTATTACCAATTAATATTTTAGAGGATTTCACAAAACCTCTTTCATTAAGTTTTAGACTATTTGGTAATGTTTTAGCAGATGAATTAACTGTTTCTGTTTTAGCTTTATTAGTTCCTCTAATTGTGCCCTTACCGGTTATGCTTCTAGGGGTTTTTGCCAGTTCAGTGCAAGCTTTGATTTTTTCAACTCTAGCTGGTGCATACATCGCTGAAGCTGTTGAGGGACATTAATTCTAATTAATTATTAAGTATTTTAACTATTTAAAGGAATCTATTAGAAATTTGTTAATTTTTTCTTATCTAACCCATGAATAAATTATATGGATTCAATTGTTTCTGCTGCATCCGTTATAGCTGCTGGTCTTGCTGTTGGTTTAGCTGCAATTGGCCCTGGAATTGGTCAAGGTACTGCCGCTGGTCAAGCTGTTGAAGGTATTGCTCGTCAACCAGAAGCAGAAAATAAAATCCGTGGTACTTTACTTTTAAGTTTCGCCTTCATGGAAGCTTTAACAATTTATGGGCTAGTTGTAGCTTTAGCTTTATTATTTGCAAACCCATTTACTAGTTAATAAACAATAGCCAAGACGTTGAGAATTATATATTGAAAACGTCTTGGCTATTATTATCAATCAGTTATCCTTTCCCCACAAAAATTTTATTTTTAATACTAAAACTAAAAGATGTTTTATAACTATAACTCCATTTTAATAATAGGAACCGAAAAAACTGGAGGACTATTCGATTTTGATGGTACATTACCAGTCATAGCATTACAATTTGTACTTTTTATGTTCATTTTAAATTTTATCTTATATACACCTCTTTTAGATACTATTGATGAGCGAAATCTTTATATTAAAAAAAGTTTAGACGAAGCTACAAGTGTACTAACAAAGTCTAACCAATTAAATGTAAAATACGAAGCAAAAACATCGAAGGCGCGTAAAGCAGCTAAATTAGATTTATTAACTTACCAAAAGCTATATAAAGATATTTTAGAAGAAAAAATGAAGTCTTCTCAACTTTTTATTGATAAATTTTTAATTGAAACAACTGAAAATTTTGAAAACAATAAAGATAGCATATTAACAAGCTTTGATAATGAAATTGATTCTTTAAGTAGTCAAATTATGGCAAAGCTTCTTACTTAAATATACTTTTTTTTAGAAGAAAAAATAGCACCTATGAAAATTTACAAATATTAATTAATTAATAAAAAAATGAAAAGTTATCTAGAGTACTTTGCATCAAGTGAAAATTTTGGAGTAGCATTAAATACGGATATATTTGAAACAAATATTATAAATATAATCTTGTTACTGGTAATCCTTTTTGTTGTGATAAAAAACTTTTTAACAGAAAACCTTACAGCACGTAAGAAAAAAATTGTAGATGATATACAAAATGCTGAAACTCGTTTAGCAGATTCTAACAAACGTTATACTGAAGCTAAAAAGCAGTGGGCACAAATGGATATCATCATTAAAGAGATAAATCATCAAATGGAAGTAACAAAGCAGAATGTTTTAAAGCTTAAATGGGATCAAGGAAAAGAAGATCTTTCTAAAAAATTTACAACAGCAATAGCGGTTTTACGTAATAGAGAGAATAAAATTTTCAATGATGTTATTAAGGAAGTTTCGAAAAAAGCATTAAACCGTGTTATTTTTAAACTTCAAAAACAATTAGGGACAGTGGAACAATCTGCTATTGTAAATCGGAAAATAATGCAATTAGGAGACTAAAAATGGCTAACACAATGTTTGGTTCAAAAATAGCAAATCCGTATTCAGAAGCTTTATTACAATTAGGCTTAAATTTGTATTTAAAAGAAGAGAATGCTGATACTCAAGTTTTCTTTCAAATTATTTTTGATATGGAGAATTTGTTAACAATATTAAAATTAACTCCAGTATTAGAAAAATATTTAGCTAATCCTTTGATTCTAGATAAGGATAAAAAAAATGTTTTAGAAAAGTGTTTATCAAAAAAAACAAGTTCTACAACAAAAAATTTTTTAATGCTTCTAGTAGATAAAAAAAGAATAGGTTTTCTTCAAATAATTACCCAAACTTTTTTAAATAAAGCTTATGATTTTGTTTGTCTTAAATTTGTTGAAGTTTATTCTGCCTCTACATTAAGTAAAGATCAGAAAACGCAATTAATAGAAAAACTTAAAATATTACTAGGTCCTGAATTTACAACTTCTAAAGTTTACTATTCTAAAATCAATGTAACATTCCGTGTGGATAAAGAAATTTTAGGTGGTTTTATTATTAAAGTTGATTCTAAAATTATTGATTTAAGTTTACGTGGGGAATTAGAAAGCTTGGCGAAACAAATGGAAGTAAGCTTATTAAATTAAAGCTTAAATAGTATTGGTTTTCGTAAAGATATTTCTCTAGTTTTTTAACTAAAGAAGAAAATTGTTTTATTGTATTTTTTCTGTAATTTAAAGTTCTTATTCAAGGAAGAAAAAAAATTGAGTATCTTATGACAAACCCTAATGAAATAAGTAATATTATTAGAAAACAGATTGAAGATTATAGTACCGATTTAAATATTGATATTATTGGAACTGTATTACAGGTTGGGGATGGGATTGCTCGTGTTTATGGGTTAGACGAGGTAATGGCTGGTGAATTACTAGAATTTGATGAAGGTACAATTGGTATTGCATTAAATCTAGAGAATGATAACGTTGGTGCGGTTCTTATGGGTGATGGCCGAGAAATTTTAGAGGGAAGTACAGTAAAAGCAACAGGTCGAATTGCTCAAATTCCTGTAGGTGATAGTTTATTAGGTCGTGTTTTAGACCCTTTAGCTATACCAATTGATGGTAAAGGTGAGGCAGCTTCAACAGAAACACGTCTTATTGAATCAATGGCTCCTGGTATCATTAGTAGAAAATCTGTTTGTGAGCCATTACAAACTGGTATTACTGCCATTGATGCTATGATTCCAATTGGTAGAGGCCAACGTGAATTAATTATTGGTGATAGACAAACTGGAAAAACTTCTATCGCTTTAGATACGATTATTAACCAAAGAGGTCAAGATGTTGTTTGTGTTTATGTTGCAATTGGTCAAAAAGCCTCTTCTGTTGCACAAGCTGTAACTAATTTACAAGAAAGAGAAGCTTTAAGTTATACTGTAATCGTTGCTGCAAATGCAGACCAACCTGCGACATTACAATATATTGCCCCTTATACAGGTGCAGCAATTGCTGAATACTTTATGTATACTGGTAAGTCTACTTTAGTAGTATATGATGATTTATCAAAACAAGCATCAGCCTACCGTCAAATGTCTTTATTATTACGTCGCCCACCTGGCCGAGAAGCTTACCCAGGGGATGTTTTTTATTTACATTCACGTTTATTAGAGCGTGCAGCAAAATTAAATGATGTACTTGGTGGTGGTAGTATGACTGCATTACCAATTATTGAAACTCAAGCTGGCGATGTTTCCGCATATATCCCTACTAATGTAATTTCAATTACTGATGGCCAAATCTTTTTATCCGGTGACCTATTTAATGCTGGATTACGTCCTGCAATCAATGTTGGTATTTCAGTATCTCGAGTAGGTTCTGCAGCACAGATAAAGGCTATGAAACAAGTAGCAGGTAAACTAAAATTAGAATTAGCACAATTTGATGAGCTTGAAGCATTCTCACAATTCGCCTCAGATTTAGATAAAGCAACGCAAGCTCAACTAGCTCGAGGACAACGATTAAGAGAAATTTTAAAACAAGCGCAAAATTCACCAATCCCTGTAGCTGAACAAGTGGCTATTATATACATTGGTACGAATGGATTTTTAGATGATTTAGAAATTAGTGAAATTTCACCGTATATAAAAAGTCTTCGTGAGTATATAACAAACTCTAAACCAGAATACCTGGAAATTGTAAATTCTTCAAAACAATTAACTGGTGAAGCTGAGACTATTTTAAAAAGTGCAATTGATGATGTAAAAAAAACTTTTAAAATTTAATATTACTAGATTTTAAACACTTAAAAAATTTTTAAGTGTTTAAAGTCTAACAACATTAAAGATTAAATAAGTAGTATTCTTTAAAATTTATTTTTTTTAGAATAAACCTAATGTTATTGCTTTACTTATTGGTAAACAAGCACCGATTCCTAACCATATAGCAACAAATGTTCCTATTAAAAAGACAGTTGAAGCTACAGGTCTTCTAAATGGGTTTTGGAATTTATTAACATTTTCAATAAAAGGTACTGTTATTAAGCCTAATGGGACAGCAGCCATAGCTAAAACACCTAATAATTTGTTCGGTAATACACGTAACAGATTAAATGTTGGGAAAAAATACCATTCAGGTAAAATTTCTAACGGCGTTGCAAATGGGTTAGCTTTTTCACCTAATGCTGAAGGCTCCATCACTGCTAAACCAATAACTAATACAAAAGTTCCTAAAATACAAATAGGAAACATATAAAAAATATCATTCGGCCAAGCAGGTTCACCATAATAATTGTGGCCCATTCCTTTTGCTAATTTAGCACGTAATTTAGGATCCGTTAAATCCGGTTTTTTTAAGATCGACATAATATCTCCTATTATTATATTTATATATATTAAAAACTAAAAACTAAAATCTTATTTCTTTAATAAAGCGCATTTAATACTATTTTTCTTTTTATAATGGTCCTGAAATACCTTGTTTTCTTATCATTAAGAAATGTGTAATCATTAGCGCAGCTGCGACTAACGGTAAAACAAATGTATGCGCACTATAGAATCGTGTTAAAGTATTCTGTCCTACACTAACTCCCCCACGTAATAGTTGAACTATTGGAGGTCCAATAATAGGGACAGCCTCAGGTACTCCTGTTACAATTTTACAAGCCCAAAACCCTACTTGGTCCCATGGTAATGAGTAACCCGTCACACCAAAAGATACTGTTGTAACCGCTAGAGTTACTCCTGTAACCCATGTTAATTCACGAGGCTTTTTAAACCCTCCAGTTAAATAAACTCGGAAAACGTGTAAAATTAACATAAGTACCATCATACTTGCAGACCAACGATGAATAGATCGGATTAACCATCCAAA